ATGAATTTAATAGAAATAAATTGTGTATTTTTTGGTCATGGTTTTGGTATTAATACCAATATATTAGAAACAAACGTTATAAATTTAGCAGTTGTTGTTGCAGTTGTTGTTACTTTTGTTGGTGATGCTATACGTGAGTTATTAGAAAATCGTAAAAAAAAAATTTTACAAAATATCTGTGCAGCTGATGCCCGTGCCCAAGAAATTAAAGAAAAAATGGATCAGGCAATTTCACAATTAGAAAATGCAAAAATAAGAGCTAATGAGATTCGAGAACAGGGTTTAATTGCTGCTGAACGTGAAAAAACTCTCTGTATTGAACAAGCAGAAGAAGAAACGGCTCGTTTAAAAGAAACAAGACAATCAGCAATTCGCCTACAACAACAAAAGGCAATTCAACAAATTTCACAACAAATTGTATTGTTATCTTTAAAACAAGTTCGAGATCAATTAAAACTTAAAATGAAATCAAAAACATTTCATCCTTGGGTAAATAAAGTTAAAATTAATAAATATACTTCTATTAAAAAATATTCTTTTAATTAAATATATTTATAGTTTTTTAACTAAAAAATTTTTAAATAGGTTGTTTTTCCTTTTTATAATAAAACAGAAAAAATTCATTTTACTTAAAAAGTAAAATAATAGGAGTACAAAAATGGCATATACAATTAAAGCACACGAAATTAGTAGTGTTATTCGACGTCAAATTGCTCAATACAATGAAGACATGCGAGTAGTTAATGTAGGAACTGTTTTTCAAGTTGGTGATGGAATTGCCCGTATTTATGGATTAGAAAAAGCAATGGCCGGTGAATTATTAGATTTTGAAGACGGTACTGTTGGTATTGCATTAAATTTAGAATCTAAAAACGTTGGTGCTGTACTAATGGGTGAAGGTTTAACCGTACAAGAAGGTTCATCTGTTGTTGCTACAGGTAAAATTGCTCAAATCCCTGTTTCTGACAAATGCTTAGGACGTGTTTTAAATTCTTTAGCTCGTCCAATTGATGGTAAAGGTGATATTGAAGCTACAGAAACTCGATTAATTGAATCACCAGCTCCAGGGATTATATCTCGTCGTTCAGTACACGAGCCGTTACAAACAGGATTAGTTGCTGTTGATGCAATGATTCCTATTGGACGAGGTCAACGAGAATTAATTATTGGAGACAGACAAACTGGTAAAACAGCAGTTGCTCTTGATACAATAATTAACCAAAAAGGTAAAGATGTTGTTTGTGTTTATGTTGCAATCGGTCAAAAAGCTGCTTCTATTGCTCAAGTAGTAAATTCGTTAGAAGAACGAGGTTGTATGGATTATACAATTATTGTTGCAGCAACTGCTGATTCACCTGCTACTTTACAATACTTAGCTCCTTATACAGGTGCATCACTTGCAGAATACTTTATGTATAAAGGTCGTCATACATTAATTATTTATGATGATTTATCAAAACAAGCTCAAGCTTATCGTGAAATGTCATTATTACTTCGTCGTCCACCTGGTCGTGAAGCTTTCCCTGGAGATGTTTTCTATTTACATTCACGTTTATTAGAACGTGCAGCTAAACTAAGTGATCAATTAGGTAGTGGAAGTATGACCGCTTTACCAATTGTTGAAACTCAAGAAGGTGATGTATCAGCTTATATTCCAACAAATGTAATTTCAATTACAGATGGTCAAATTTTCCTTTCAGGAGATATTTTTAATTCTGGTATACGTCCTGCTATTAATGTAGGTATTTCTGTTTCTCGTGTAGGTTCAGCTGCTCAACCAAAAGCTATGAAAAAAGTTGCTGGTAAATTAAAATTAGAATTGGCGCAATTTGCTGAATTAGAAGCTTTTTCTCAATTTGCTTCTGATTTAGATCAAGCAACACAGAAGCAATTAGCTCGTGGTCAACGTTTACGTGAAATTTTAAAACAACCACAATCATCACCATTATCATTAGAAGATCAAGTAACTACTATATATGCTGGTACAAATGGTTATTTAGATAATCTTCCTGTGAATGAGGTACGTTCATTCTTAGTTGAATTACGCCAATATTTATCAACAAATAAATCAAAATATGGTGAATTAATTCGTGAAACAAATGCATTAAATGAAGAAGCAGAAGCTCTTTTAAAAGAAGGTTTAACTGATTTATTAAATGATCGTTAAATTATTAATTAATAATTTGGTTAATTAGATATATTGTGTTTTTTTATTTATTTTATTAAAATTTATTAGATTTTATTTAAATAAAATCTAATAAATTTTAATAAAAATTAAATTTACTTAGCTCTTCTGGTGGAATTGGTAGACACGCTGGTTTTAGGAACCAGTGCTTTAAGCGTGAGGGTTCGAGTCCCTTGAAGAGCAAATTAAAGTATAGTTTAGTATAATAATAATAAATATATTTATTATTATTATACTAAACTATATAATTAATAAATTATTTCAATGTGGGGGGGGGGTACAAAAATATTTAAAAAAATATTTAAAAATTACTTTTATAAAAAATAAAATTACGATTAATTATTTTAAATTTTTATATAAAAATAATACTTTAAAAGGTAAATCGTGGATGTATATGGGTATATAAATTAAAATATATTCATATTTACATGATATTTAATTTCTACCTTTACAAAAGGGCTACTGCTCTATTAATTCGCAATATAAATTATTATTTATAGCAGTCTCTATTAATTTATATTTTCTTTCAACTTTACAAGAATCATGGTAACAATTAATATAATACTGCAAATATAGATTTATATAAGCCGTAACTTGTTTATTGTTGTTATTATCATTTTTAAAAATACAATTTGAATGAAAAATGAAACAGTCATCTACAAATTCCGTATATTTAAATGTTGTATTATACTTTTTATTAAAAAAATCAAAAACCCCATTTAATAATAATATTCCTTTTTCAATATTATTATCATCAATCATATAATTATTTACTTTTAAAACATTTTCGGTTTTCAATAAATCCGGATCGGGAAGTATTGGGTGTTGTAAATTGTTAACATTAACTTTTTTTAAGTTATATGGCCTTTTATTAATATTGTCTGATTTAAAATTTTTAAAATTCTTTTCTTCTATAAGATCATTATTTCTTTCATAAGAAAACTTATAAAAATTAATTACTGAATCAACATCACGTATATTTAATTTATTAAAGTTTTGTTTTTTTATTATCGATATGAATACATTAAGAAATATATCTTTATCAATATTATATTTATCATAGTTAAATAAATTAACTTTTTTATGATCTTCAAACAAATTATTATATAAAGTCCTTTGCTCCTCACATCTTTCTTCAAAAAGCGAAATCAGCAGATCAATATATTTTTCACTTTCTTTTTATTATTATTACTTAATAGTGTATTAGTTTTGTTTGAAAAGTAATTATTGTAATTTTCAAATTCAATATATTGTAATTTATTAAATTTGTTGCAACTTATTAATTGTTGCCCATACATATTATACAATGGAAGATAAATCTTCTACATTGAAATCAAACCCTAAGTCGCTATTATTATGAATAGTTTTAAAATTTTTATAAGGGAAAGAAGGAGTTTTTATTTTAAAAAATATTTTAAATCGATCAAATGGGCTATTTGTCATAGAACTAAACACAAGAAATCTGTTTTTTTTTTATATTTAAAAAATTATATTCTAAATATTTTTTAATATATAAACAGAATATGTTGATAAAATAATAATAATATCTTATTTTATCATAAATAATTAACTCAATTTATTATATAAGTATTTATTTAATAGTATTTATATAAATTAATTTGATAAGAAAAATCATAAAAGTATATAATATATAAATATGTACATTTTTTAATAAAATAGAAACAATATTGTTCATTATTTTATTCGATTTATTAAATATACACTTTTAACGATTAAAATTTATTTTTTTTATTAGTTATTAAATTATAGTTATAAATAAATCTTATAAAACTTAATACGTTTTTATTTATTCTTAAATTAATATTGTATATTTTAGTATTTATTTTGTTTTATCAAAAAACTTTACATTTTCGAAATAATTATAAAAATCTTTAAATTTTTATTTGTATTTGTTTTAAATATAATTCATCATAAAAGGATTGGAGTACATCATAAATTTTATTAAAGATAATTATTTAAAACAAAGCTTTTTACCCTAGTTCAATAAACAAAAACTGTATTCCACATATGCTAACCTTAGACACTTTTTTTAGAAATTCAGTTTAATTTCTAAAAAATAATGACTTTACTTTTTAGTTTATTTTTCGGAAAGGGAGGGATTCGAACCCTCGGTACTCGTGAAAGTACGCCGGTTTTCAAAACCGAAACATTCAACCACTCTGCCACCTTTCCTAATAATCAATTATTATAATTAATAAATTATTTATATTTTAAATTTGGGCGACTGACGGGACTTGAACCCGCGAATGTCAAAGTCACAATCTGATGCCTTACCACTTGGCTACAGCCGCCTTTTTATATATTTGTATAATTATTATAATTTTATATTATAACTATAATACAAATATATAATAATTGTCAATTTTTATATTTATTTAAATAAATATAAAAATTGACAATTATTATAATTTTAGTTATCATTCGCACTTGCTGTTTTTACATAAAGAATTAATAAAAAAGATGTGGGAATTAAAATAAATAAAGCTACTGCAATAAGACCTAAAACGTTTACTTCCATTCTATTTTAACCTTATAAAATTATTTTTTAGTAAATATATATAAATATAAATTAACCAAATTTTGAAGATGTTGATGCAATTAAAAATGCGGCGTATGTTAAAATATACCCAGCACTAAAGTGAGCTAAACCTACCAAACGAGCTTGAACAATTGAAAGAGCAACAGGTTTATCTTTCCAACGAATTAAAGCTGCAATTGGAGTACGTTCATGAGCCCAAACTAATGTTTCAATTAATTCTTGCCAATAACCACGCCATGAAATTAAGAACATAAAACCTGTAGCATAGATTAAATGTCCAAATAAGAACATCCAAGCCCATACAGATAAACTATTCATACCAAATGGATTATAACCATTAATTAATTGTGATGAGTTTAACCATAAATAATCACGTAACCAACCCATTAAATAAGTTGATGATTCATTAAATTGGTTTACGTTTCCTTGCCAAATTCCTAAATGTTTCCAATGGAAGTAGAATGTTACCCAACCAATGGTATTTAACATCCAAAAGACTGCTAAATAAAAAGCATCCCATGCTGAAATATCACATGTTCCACCACGGCCTGGACCGTCACAAGGGAAACTATAACCAAAATCTTTTTTATCAGGCATTAATTTTGAACCACGAGCATCTAAAGCTCCTTTAACTAAAATTAATGTTGTTGTATGTAAACCTAAAGCAATGGCATGATGAACTAAGAAATCACCAGGACCAATTGTTAAAAATAAAGTATTAGTGTTACTGTTGATTGCTTCTAACCAACCAGGTAACCATAAACTTTGTCCAGCTGAATAGGCTGCACTATTTGGTTGAGATAATAATAAATCAAAACCATACGCAGTTTTACCATGTGAAGCTTGAATCCACTGAGCAAAAACAGGTTCAATTAAGATCTGTTTTTCAGGTGTACCAAAGGCTTGCATTACATCATTATGAACATAAAGACCTAAAGTGTGGAATCCTAAAAATAAGGTAACCCAACTTAAATGTGAAATAATAGCTTCCTTATGTTCTAACATTCGGGCTAAAACATTTCCTTTGTTTGCTTCTGGATCATAATCACGAATAAAGAATATTGCTCCATGGGCAAACGCACCACATAAAATAAAACCTGCAATATATTGATGATGTGTATATAAAGCAGCTTGAGTTGTAAAATCTTGCGCTAAAAATGCATAAGGAGGTAGTGAATACATGTGCTGAGCCACTAATGAACAAATGGTACCTACTGATGCTAAAGCTAATCCTAACTGGAAATGTAATGAATTATTTACTGTATCATATAATCCTTTATGACCAGCACCAAGACCACCTGCTGGTGGAGTATGTGCTTCTAAAATTTGACGCATACTATGACCAATACCAAAATTAGTACGATACATATGACCTGCTACAATAAATAAAACAGCGATTGCTAAATGATGATGTGCCATATCTGATAACCATAAACTTTGTGTTTGTGGATGAAAGCCACCTAAAAAAGTTAAAATCGCTGTTCCTGAACCTGAAGAAGTACCAAAAAGATGATTACCAGTATCTGGATTTTCTGCATATGCAGCCCAATTACCTGTAAAGAACGGTGTTAGTCCTTGTGGATGTGGTAATGTTGTTAAAAAATTATCCCACCCAACTCGTTCTCCACGTGCTGCAGGAATAGCTACGTGAACTAAATGACCTGTCCAAGCTAAAGAACTAACTCCAAATAAACCTGATAAATGGTGGTTTAAACGTGATTCTGCGTTTTTAAACCAACTTAAGCCTGGTTGAAATTTAGGTTGTAAGTGAAGCCAACCTGCAAATAAAAATGCCGTTGCAGCTAGAGATAAAAAAATAGAACCAACATATAGATCTTGATTTGTTCTCATCCCAATCGTATACCACCATTGATATACTCCTGATGTTGCAATATTTACAGGACCTGACGCCCCTCCTCGTGTAAATGCTTCAACTGCAGGTTGTCCGAAGTGTGGGTCCCAAATTGCATGAGCAATTGGACGAATATTTAATGGATTTTGAACCCATTGTTCAAAGTTACCTTGCCAAGCAACATGAAATAAGTTACCCGAAGTCCATAAAAAAATAATTGCTAATTGACCAAAATGTGAAGCAAAAATTTTTTGATATAAATTTTCTTCGGTCATACCGTCATGACTTTCAAAATCATGTGCTGTAGCAATCCCAAACCAAATACGACGAGTTGTAGGATCGTTTGCCAGCCCCTGGCTAAATTTTGGAAATTTTGTTGTTGCCATATTTCTTTTATATTAATTAATTAAATAATTAACTACTTAATAAATATAATTTTTTAAAATAAAAAATTTTTATTTTATTTTTAACTATTATAGTTAAAAGGAGTTTATTTATTATTTACAATAAATAAAAACAAGTAATTCAACTCATAATTTTATTTTTAATATTATTATATAATAATTATAAGGGACCAAATAATTTTGAATATTCTATATAAATAATACATTTTTAATAATATCTTTTTTATATCATAGATTTTGTATTATTATTTTTTTATTTAATTGCTTTAATTAGTAAAAAAATAATTTTAATATAATAATAATATTATCATTATTATAATCGTTTTTTAAACTCGGGGCTGACGGGACTCGAACCCGCAACTTCTACCGTGACAGGGTAGTGCTCTAACCAATTGAACTACAACCCCTTATTTTATTATTATTATAATAAATATATTTTTTAAGTCAAAATAATAACAATTTATTGCCTACTACTAGATTTGAACTAGTGACATTCCGCGTATGAGACGGATGCTCTAACCAACTGAGCTAAGTAGGCCTTTAATAATTCTTTAATTAAATTATAACTTATTTAATTGTTTTAGTCAATAAAAAAATTTATTAAAACAATATGAATCAAAATAATACTTATGATATTTATTAGACTTATTATAATACATAGCAGAAATATTCTAATTTATAATACTAAATCTAAATAGGTACGAAATCATGATAAAAATAAACTGCTCAATTAAACCTGTAAAATCAATGGGTTTTGGTTTGGATTTAGTTTATATGTTTTTACTTTATCTTTATTTGTTAATTGAGAACATATTTTTAATCTATGCTCCAGTTTTTGTTTACTTAATTTTAATACGTTATCTTGAATACCTATACTATCATTTATATTAAACCGTTTAACTTTTAAAAAGAATTGAGACTAGGATAATTATCAAATTAGTTTGGTCTTATAAAGTGCTATCCTATAAGACCTAGTATTATTAATACCAAATATTTTATTTTTAAATTAATGAATTTATTTAATTAATACCAAATATTTTATAGTTTAGGTTTGGTATATTATCAATTTTATAAAATTTTTGTAGGAAATTTTGAATTCTAAAATAACTAGTACTTTTATATAGGTTATTCAAATTAATTCAACGATTTCTTCATTTAAATCTTTCTTTAAATTAGCAGCAATTAGTGGTTTATTGTTCATAACTGAACTTAATACGGGATCTTCTTTACTTTTATACTTAATAAAATCATTATATAACCCTTCTTTAAAAAATCTCTTAAACGCTGGATTTAATTTTAACTTAAAATTATATTCGTCTATTAGTAAATAAAACTCATTAACAGTCTCCTCATATTTAGGTAACTTTTCATAATTATTTAATTGTTCATTTATTTTATTAATTATTTTTAAAAAATCTTCAACTGTGAGGCGTAATAATTCGTCTAAACTTAAATTAGTTGCAATTAATAATAATAACGATAAAAATTTTCTTTTGTCTATGAGATTTTTATTTTTTATAAAAGTTTCATAATATTCTTTTTGATGTTGACTTTTATTCAAAAATAATTGTTGTAAATTATGTAATTTATCTGTGTATAATTCGTGTTTAATATATAATTTTTCTCTTGAATTATTTAGGGAATTTAGTTGACTGTTTAGTTTATTCATATTAGTAATTGTAAGTAATTAAATACATAATTCATTTTTTGTATTCTTATTTAAAATTAAAATACTCGATTTATTTAAAATTTATATAATAGAATAATAAATTAAATAAAAGGTTATTAAATTAATAACTAGTAAAAAAGTATATTCAAAAATATACAGATTTATTATCCAAACTATGTTGTAATTTGCTATTAGTTAATAAACTAAAAAATAAGTAAGAAGTTGCTAAAAAGAGGTATTACATCTAACTTACTATTAATATACTTTTTTTTAATAAAGACCTCTTTACTAATTTATCTATATTCGTAAAACAATGTTTATTAGTAGCAAAATAGTTATTATTATAATTAAAAACTTGTGTTTCTATATTTAATTTTAACAGAAATAAATTAATCTAAACTACATTACCAATATTAATATTGGTAATGTAGTTTAGATTATTTCTTTAGATATACAAATGAAGTATTTTTTATTAAGTTTTCGGATTTACAATTTATTTAATAATTAAAAATTGTATTTTAGTTAAATATAACTTTTAATTATTAAATAAATTATATATTAGTCTAAAGGTTTCATTGATAATGCAGGTTCATTATCACGATCGATTCCTTTTTCAAAACCAGCCGCTGCTGCACGAGCACGACCAGCGTGCCAAAGATGAGCAACGAAGAAGAAGAAACCTAATACGAAATGTGAACAAGCTAACCATGAACGTGGAGAAACGAAGTTAACTGCGTTAATTTCAGTAGCTACACCCCCTACAGAGTTTAATGAACCTAATGGAGCATGAGTCATATATTCAGCTGCACGACGTTCTTGCCATGGTTGAATATCATTTTTTAGTTTATTTAAATCTAAACCGTTTGGACCGCGTAAAGGTTCTAACCATGGACCACGGAAATCCCAAAAACGCATTGTTTCACCACCAAAAATAATTTCTCCTGTTGGTGAACGCATTAAATATTTACCTAGACCCGTAGGACCTTGACTTGATGCTACATTAGCACCTAAACGTTGGTCACGAACTAAGAAAGTAAATGCTTGAGATTGAGATGCTTCAGGACCAGTAGGACCATAAAATTCACTAGGATAAGCTGTATTATTGAACCAAGACATACAACATGCAATGAATCCCATTAAAGCAATAGCAGCTAAACTATATGATAAATATGCTTCTCCAGACCATACAAAAGCACGACGTGCCCAAGCCCAAGGTTTAGTTAAAATATGCCAAATACCACCGAAGATTTCTAAAGTACCAATCCAAATATGGCCACCAATAATATCTTCCATGTTATCAACACTAACAATCCAACCGTCACCACCAAATGGTGATTTTAATAAGTATCCAAAAATAATAGCTGGGTTGATTGTTGGATTTGTAATGACACGAACATCACCACCACCAACAGCCCAAGTATCATACACGCCGCCGAAATACATTGCTTTCCAAACAAGTAACCAAGCACCGATACCAAGAATAATTAAATGAATACCTAAAATAGTTGACATTTTATTTTTATCTTTCCAAACATAAGCAAAAAATGGAAAAGATTCTTCTAATGTTTCTGGCCCAATTAATGAGTGGTAGATACCACCAAAACCTAAAACAGCCGATGAAATTAAATGAATAACACCTGAAACAAAATATGGAAAAGTATCAACTACTTCACCACCAGGACCTACACCATAACCTAATGTGGCTAAGTGTGGTAATAAAATTAGACCTTGTTCATACATAGGTTTTTCAGGAATAAAATGAGCTACTTCAAATAAATTCATAGCACCAGCCCAAAAAACAATTAATCCAGCATGAGCAACATGTGCACCTAATAATTTTCCAGATAAGTTAATTAAACGGGCATTTCCAGCCCACCAAGCAAAACCAGTTGACTCTTGATCACGACCACCTACACTAAGACTTCCATTAAAGAGCGTTTCCACGTGGTAATACCTCCTCTGGGAATACTAATGTTTCATGTGGTTGATCTTGAGCAGCCATCCATGCACGAATACCTTCATTTAATAATTGATTTTTCGTATAGAAAGTTTCAAATTCTGGATCTTCAGCGGCACGAATTTCTTGAGAAACGAAATCATATGCACGTAAGTTTAATGCTAAACCTACTACACCTAATGCACTCATCCATAAACCTGTTACTGGTACAAATAACATAAAGAAGTGAAGCCAACGTTTGTTAGAAAAAGCAACACCAAAAATTTGAGACCAGAAACGGTTTGCTGTAACCATCGAGTACGTCTCTTCCGCTTGGGTAGGATTAAATGCACGGAATGTGTTTGCACCGTCACCATCTTCAAAAATTGTATTTTCTACAGTAGCACCATGAATTGCACATAATAATGCTGCTCCTAATACACCCGCAACACCCATCATATGGAATGGGTTTAATGTCCAATTATGGAATCCTTGGAAAAATAAAATGAAACGGAAAATTGCAGCAACACCAAAACTTGGAGCAAAAAACCATCCAGATTGACCTAATGGATAAATAAGAAAAACTGATACGAAAACAGCGATAGGCGCTGAGAAAGCAATTGCGTTGTATGGACGAATTTTAACAGCACGTGCAATTTCAAATTGTCGTAACATAAATCCGATTAAAGCGAAAGCTCCATGTAATGCAACAAAAGCCCAAAGACCACCTAATTGGCACCAACGTGTGAAATCACCTTGAGCTTCAGGACCCCATAATAATAATAATGAGTGACCCATAGAGTTTGGCGGTGTTGATACAGCAGCTGTTAGAAAGTTACAACCTTCTAAGAATGAACTTGCTAAACCGTGGCTATACCATGATGTAACAAATGTAATACCTGTTAACCAACCTCCTAATGCAAAATATGCACAAGGTAATAGTAATAAACCTGACCAACCAACATAAACGAAACGATCACGGCGTAACCAGTCATCCATTACGTCGAATAATCCACGTTTTTCTTCTGACTTACCGATTGCGATAGTCATATTGAAAATCTCCTAATTTAAAAATGTATTTATCATGTTTTAATTAATTATTTATTAAAAAAAAAATAGTTAATAATATTTATAAAATTATAAATTTTTATAAATAATTTTTTCAAATTAACTTAATTATAAATTAAGTTTTAATTAAAATAAGTAATCATTATTTTTATAAAAATAAAAATTTAATGAAATCAATATTTATTATAATAAAAATAATATTTAAATAAAACTCTATCATTTACTAAAAAAATAAATAATAGATTATATACTAATTTTTATATAGACCAACGATTATAAAAATGTCGTAGAGATTAATAAATATATATTGGGGATTAAATAAATATAATTTAATACCCAATATATATTTGTTTTAAACATCAAAAATATTATAAATTTAATTAATATTTAAAATAAATATTATAACTTAAAATTCGATCTTATAACTTTTTTATTTAATGTAAATTTCCATCTAAAAATTAGCTATATTTAAATAGCGTATTATATTTCGAATTAAACATATCGAAAATTGTGTTTAATAATAATATTACATTTGGGATATTTGTAATATCAATAGTATAATTCATATGTTTGACCTTCTTTAATTATTTATTATTTAATTGTTAATTATTAATTATTAATTATTTGATTATATATTTAATGATTTAATTATTTATTATTTATTATCTATTATCAATTCTTTATTTAAATATTTATTATTTAATGGATCATCCATGATTTAATGGACTATTTATTATAAGGTTCTTTATCTTTATGACGGACATGAAAGAAAAGAGCGAGTGACGGATCTTATATAATTAGGGACGGATATGCCATAAGCGGTGACGGATATGACATAAACAGTGACGGATGTGAAAGAAAAATTGCTTTTAGAGTTTATTCGTTATAATATTTTTCTGCTTCCGTGCTAGAAATGTTCGTCATAAATAACTGCATTACAAAAACAGTGTTAATTAAGCCATTTATGGTATTATTTATTATATAAGAATTTATAAATAATTTTATCATGTACCGTTAAAGCGTTATCACTTTGTATAAAATGTGATTTAGGAAGTATTGGATATTCTGTTTCATTAACAGTAATTTTCTTTAAATTTACAGATTATTTATTATAAATTTTTAATTGTACATTTTTTAACTTTTATTTTTCTATAACGTTATGATTTTTAAAAAAGAAAAATTCTAAAAAGAAGTTACAGAATCAATATTGTTTATATCTAACTTGTTTAAATTTTATTTTTTTACTATTGCTATAAATACCTCAAGTAATCTATTTTTGTCAATATTATATTTTTTAGATTCAAATAAGTTAACGTTTTTAGTATCGTTTAATAAATTATTATATAAAAGTCGTTGTTCACTAGATCTTTCTTCAAAAATAGAAATTAGTAGATCAATATATTTTTCACTTTCTATTTTATTATGATAGATTTTTAAAAAACTCGAAATCTGTATCCATATAATGAGAATTATTTAAAAAGACACAACTTTTTATATCTATATTAGTGTTTTATGGTTAAATTAATTAGCCTTCTAGCGGAGTCGAACCGCTAACCTTCGGTTTACAAGACCGATACTCTACCAATTGAGTTAAGAAGGCTTTAATTATTAATTAAAAAAAAATAGTTGTAATACTATTATATTAAAAATTAAAATAAAAAACAACAAATTTGTTGCTTTTTATTTTAATATATTTTATTTTTCAATTAGATTGATTGATTTAATATCTGGTGAATGGATTGGAAAAATTCTTTCAATACCTATACCTTTTGATAATCGTCTAACTGTAATAGTTGAATTTAAACCAGCTAAATGTTGTGATATTATTTTACCGCTATAAGATTGAATTCTTTTTTTATTACCTTCTTGTATTAAAACATCAATTGAAACAGTATTTCCAGTTTTAAACAAAGGTAAATCTAATTTTAAATAATCTGATTCAATCTCTTTAATTAATTTATTTAATTTCATTTTTTTTGTTTTTATAAATACAAATTTTAACTATTCTAAAATTTTAGAAACTACACCAGCACCAACAGTACGACCTCCTTCACGAATTGCAAAACGCATATTGTCTTCAATAGCAATAGGTTGAATTAATTCAACAATCATTTTTACTCGATCTCCTGGAATTACCATTTTTGTTTCAGATCCATCATCTGCTGTAAAATTTTCAATTTTACCTGTAACATCAGTTGTTCTAACATAAAATTGAGGTCGATAACCTGGGAAAAATGGAGTGTGACGACCACCTTCGTCTTTTGTTAAAACATAAACTTGTGCTTCAAATTTTGTATGAGGTTCAATTGAATTGGGAGCAGCGATTACCATACCTCGTTGAATTTCATCTTTTTGAATACCTCGAAGTAACACACCTACATTATCTCCTGCAACTGTTTCATCTAACGTTTTCTGAAACATTTCTAATCCAGTAACTGTAACATTTTTTGTATCTCCTAATCCAACAATATCTACTGTTTCACCTGTTTTTAACACGCCACGTTCAACACGTCCAGTTGCAACAGTTCCACGACCAGTAATAGAGAATACATCTTCTACTGCCATTAAGAATGTTTTGTCTGTTTCACGTTCAGGAGTTGGAATATAATTATCAACTTCTTCCATTAACTTATAGATTTTATTAACCCACTCATTATCAGAAACATCCGTGTTTTCAATTAACGCTTCTAGTGCTAATAAAGCCGAACCTGTTACAATAGGTACGTTAATAATCGGAAAGCCATAAGCCTCAAGTGTTTCTTGAACTTCTAATTCAACTAACTCTAATAATTCAGGATCATCTACTTGATCTTCTTTATTTAAAAAAACAACAATATTAGGAACACCTACTTGTTTAGCTAATAATAAATGTTCTTTTGTTTGTGGCATAGGACCATCAGCACCCGATACAACAAGAATAGCACCATCCATTTGAGCTGCACCCGTAATCATATTTTTAACATAATCGGCGTGACCAGGACAATCAACATGAGCGTAATGACGATTTTCTGTTTCGTATTCTACGTGTGATGTATTAATAGTAATTCCTCGTGCTTTTTCTTCAGGCGCAGAGTCAATCTCATCATATTTTTTACCCACGTTTCCACTAAATTTTTGTAATGCCATAGTAATAGCGGCAGTTAATGTTGTTTTACCATGATCAACATGACCTATAGTTCCAATATTAACATGTGGTTTTGATCTTTCAAATTTTTCGCGAGCCATAGTTTATATCTATTTTTTTAAATAAAAAGTATTTTTAATTTTTGCTTGATTAAGTATTAATAAAAATTTAATATATATTAAATTTTTAAAAAGAAGCTTTTCTATTTTAGTATTACCAAGAAGATTTCGCTAATCCAGGTAATAAACAATTATGGGCCATTTCTCTTAAAACATGGCGTGATAATCCAAAATTTCTATAAAAGCCTTTTGGGCGTCCCGTAATTAAACAACGATTATTAAGTCTAGTAGCAGAACTATTTCTAGGGAGTTTTTGTAATTTATTATATAAATTTATTTTTTCGTCTAAAAACGTTTCTTCTTTTATTTTTATTTTTAAATTTTGACGTTTTATTTTGTATTTATCAACTAATTTTTCACGTTTTTTTTGACGTGCAATTAAACTTTTTTTTGCCATTTTTATTTTAATAATAATAATTATATAATAATTATATAATATATAAGAAAAAACATTTTTATTTTTCCTTGACTATTATTTTAATAATATTTTAAATATTAGTCAAATTTACTTTACAAACTATCTTTAATAGATATATATTAGCGGAGTAGGGGAATCGAACCCCTAGCTTCAGCTTGGAAGGCTGAGGTATTACCACTATACGAACTCCGCTTTTTTTATAAAAATATAAATTTAGTTTATAAAAAATATTAATTTTTGTCAACTAATTAAGTTTCTGGAATATTTGAATTTAAATAAAAAAAAATTTATAATATTTAAAAAATTGGGCTGTTTCTCCCACTTTTTTATTAAAAATATAAAAATGAAACAAAATAATTTAATTTTATTTTTTATTTCAAGGAGTTAAAAAATGGCAGGGACTACAGGAGAACGCCCGTTTTCAGATATTTTAACAAGTATTCGTTACTGGGTTATTCACAGTATTACAATTCCTTCTTTATTTATTGCTGGTTGGCTATTTGTAAGTACAGGTTTAGCTTATGATGTTTTTGGTACACCACGTCCAAATGAATACTTTACAGAAGATCGTCAAGAAGCTCCATTAATTACAGATCGTTTTAATGCATTAGAACAAGTAAAACAATTATCAACAATTAATTAAAAAATAATTAAGATTTAATTATTTTCAAATACTTTTAAAAATTTATTAATTATGTCATCAAAAAAATCAACATATACTTATCCAATTTTCACTGTTCGTTGGTTATCTGTACATGCTTTAGCTGTACCTACAGTTTTCTTTTTAGGCGCTATTACAGCTATGCAATTTATTCAACGTTAATATAAATTTTATTTAAACAATAAAGGTTATTTAATTAGTTTTCTTTCTTTTTATTTTTAAAAGAAAATCATTTTATTATGAAGGATTTTTAAGGTTATGAATAAACCAAACCCAAATAAACAAAGTGTAGAATTAAATCGTACAAGTCTATACTGGGGTTTATTACTTATTTTTGTATTAGCTGTTTTATTTTCGAGTTATATTTTTAATTAATATTAATTAAAAATAAATTATTATAATAAAAATTTTGTTTATTATTATTTAAACTAATAATTAACAAAATAAAAAATTTAAATGAAGGTTAAATAAATGTCAAATACTGGAACAACTGGACGTATTCCTTTATGGCTTGTAGGTGTTGTAGTAGGAGTTGCTGCTATTGGTTTATTAGCCATTTTCTTTTATGGTTCATATTCAGGTTTAGGGTCATCTCTTTAATATTTTTATATTCTATAAATTAAAAAATTTAATTTTTAATTTATATTATTAGTATTCAGTATAGTTGTTAAAAAATAATATTTATATTAAAAAAAATATTTTAGTATGACTTTTTTATTAGCAAAATTACCTGAAGCATATGCACCTTTTGATCCCATCGTAGATGTATTACCTATTATTCCGGTATTTTTTTTACTTTTAGCTTTTGTTTGGCAAGCTTCAGTAAGTTTTCGTTAATTAACTTAATATAAAAAAACTTATATATAGTTTTTTTATATTTATAAATTAATTGTAATATTTATTTCTATTAATAAAATAGATATAATAATTTTAATAAATTAAACTAAAAAAAAAAATGAATTTCGAAATTATACTTCAATTGACATCATTACTATTTGTTGTTGCCGCAGGTCCATTAGTTATTGTATTATTATCAACACAAACAGATAACGGATTATAAAAATTAAATTTAATTATTAGAAAATAATTAAATATATAAAAAAAAAAATTTAAAATAAAGGAGTTAAAAAAATTATGATTTTAGAAAACCAAATTTTTATTGCTTTATTTATTGCATTAATTAACGGTATTTTTGCTGTTCGTTTAGGAATTGCTTTATACAAATAAATTATTTTAATAATAAAAATAAAAAATTTTCATTTTAGTTTTTATAAATATTATAATATTTATAAAAACTAAATAAATATTTATTATAAAAAAATCGGGATGACAGGATTCGAACCTGCGACCACCTGTACCCAAAACAGGTGCGCTACCAAACTGCGCTACATCCCGAAACAAGTTTTTAATTTGCATATTATATATTATATAATTTTTCACACTATTATCAAATAATAGTGTGAAAAATTATATAAAAATTAAATTAACTATTCAATCATAGCATGATATGTGGCTACAGTTGATGGTGAAATTTTATTTAAATAGCGAAAAATCCAATATTTAAATATAGTATCTAATAAAACGGGAAATGTAGCAACAAATAAAAAAATAAAATTTTCATTTGGTGGAAAACCAAATCTATTTAAAAAAAATTCTAAAAATAATTCCCATCCACGAGGTGAATGAAAACCAACTAAAAGATTAGTACTTAAAATAAGCAAAGCTGATTTTAAAGTATCACTTAAACTATAAATAAATTCAACTAAAAAAGATTTAAAAATAATAATTTGTGGTTTTAAAATAATAATAACTAAAATCAAAGTTCCAAATGTAATTAAATCTCCAAAAAAATTTGTTAATGCTTCAATACTTTTTTGATTATAATTATTTGCTAAATCTAATGTTTTTTTTTGAATTTGAGATTTTAAAATGACTGGAAATTCTAATGCATTAAAACCTGTTTCATAAGTAGCCCAATTTGGTGTTTCATATCGTGTAGGAGTTAAAAAATAATCAAAATATAAAACTTCTTCAAAATCTTGAAGCTCGGTTAAAGCTTCTTTTTCTAAATAAGAATTTAAAAATATATCATCCTGCTGTTTATTCCATAAATAATCAGTTAAAGGAATTAAAATAAAGGTTTTAGCTAAAAAATTTATTATTAATGGAATAAAAATTAAACTTAATAATGATTGTAAAGAAACTAAAATTTGATATCTAGAAATACGAAATTCTTCAATTACTAAAGTATTAGAATTTTGAAAAAGTTGTGTTAAAAATCTATTTAAGGTTCTAATGATAGATCGTGGTATAATTCCAACAGGTTCAATAGAACGAGGAAGTTTTGTTTTACTTTTAAAACGAATATTATTATTATTATTATACATATAAAATTAGAAAAACTAAAAATATTTATTTCTAACTGTTAAAAGTTAGAAATAAACATATTAAACTAAGTCTTTTTGCAAAAATTGTGCTAATTCAGCTGCTAATACTTCAATTTCTTCTAATGTCATTGGTTGTCCAACTCGTGTTAACGGTATTTGTCTTTGACCCTTTACACAAAGATAAATAGTTCTACGAGGATTTAAACCATCCTTCAATTCTAGACGAATTGCTGTAACCTCATCAATTGGATAAGTTAAATCAATACGTCTATTTTTGCCAGGAAAACCCCAGCGAAAAATTCGAACGATACCATTTTCTTTATCAAAAATATTAAATCCGCCACCAACACTCCATAAAATTGTTAAACCTAGATAACAGCTAAAAATAATTCCTAATAAACCATAAAAACACATTACCAATCCCTGAGGGAAAAAAATAATATTCTCTGCATGAATTATTGGTAATATATTTAAATTCAAATAACTTGATAAACCAGTTAATAAAAAATCTATACCTCCAATAGCACAAATAATAGCCCAAATATAATTACTTGTTCTTCTTGAACCAACGACAACATAACGACGAATTAAATTACTATTCATAAATTAATATTTTTTTTTTTAAAGAACTCTTTTTTTTTTTTATTAAACAATTAGTTTATTTCAGGAATATACCCTAATTTTTTGTACGGAGCTTGTCTATTAAAATTCATTATTTCATATAATGCATTTTTTAAAAAGCATCTGGGTATAATTAAATCAACTAAACCATGGTGCAATAAATATTCTGAAGTTTGAAAATTATCAGGTAATTTTTCTTTAAGGGTCTGTTCAATTACACGACGTCCGGCAAAACCTATAACTGCATTTGGTTCTGCAATAATTAAATCTCCTAGCATAGCAAAACTAGCAGTTACACCGCCTGTTGTAGGAGAAGTTAAAATAGAAATATATAGTAATTTTGCGCAAGATTGATGTATATGCAAAGCGGCGGAAATTTTTGCCATTTGCATTAAACTTAAAATACCTTCTTGCATTCGAGCACCACCAGACGCACAAACTAAAATTAGTGTTAAACCTTTTTTAGTTGCATACTCAATTAATCGAGTTATTTTTTCGCCAACAACAGATCCCATACTACCACCCATAAAGTCAAACGCCATAACACCTAAAGCAACTGGAACATTATTTAGAAGTCCTGTTCCTGTTTGAATAGCGTCTTGAAAACCGGTTCGTTTTTGAGATTCCTGTAATCTATCTGGATAATTTTTTTTATCTTTGAATTTTAAAGGATCACATGGTGAAATAGTTTCATATAATGGTCGCCATGAGCCTGAATCAATTAAATTTTCAATCCTATCAGTACTATTTATTCTTAAATTAGACCCACATTCAATGCAAACATAATGTTGTTTTTTAAGGTGCTTTATATAAAGGATAACACCACAATAATCACAACGAGTCCATAATGCGTTATCATTAGAGCTATTTATTTCTAAATTATTTTTTTCTAATTCTTGTTTTGAAATAGATGAATTATTTATTAATAATTCTTGTTTACGTTTTTTTTTTACCCAAGCTAAAATTGACATAGTTTTTTCCTATAATCTTTTTTTATTAATTTTTTATATAAAAAAAGTAATAACTAAATTATTTTAATACTGACGAAGCAATTTGATCAACCAAACCATATTTTTTTGCTTCATGAGCAGACATAAATTGATCTCTATTTATATCTTTTGAGATTCGAGCTAATGTTTGGCCTGTTCTATTAGAATAAATTGACACAACTTCATCACGAATTCTTAACATTTCTTCTGCTTCTGATAATACAAGTGACGTTTGACCTTGACTACCACCTGCTGGTTGGTGAATCATAATTCTACAATGCGGTAAAGCTAATCTTTTTCCACGAGTTCCTCCAGCTAAAACTAAAGAAGCCATTGATGCCGCTGTTCCAATACAAATAGTTGTTACATCTGATTGAATATAATTCATAGCATCATAAACTCCAATACCACATGTTACTGAGCCACCTGGGGAATTAATATAAAGAAAAATTCCTTGAGATTTATCTTCTGCATTTAAATATAACATAATACCAATTAATTGATTTGCTAATTCATCGTCTAAATCTTGACATAAAAATAAAATACGATCTCGGTATAAACGATTGTATAAATCAACCCATTGAGCTGTTTCTTCTCCAGGTAAACGATAAGGTACTTTAGGAACACCAATAGGCATAATATTTTTAATAAAAAAAAATAATATTAACATTTCAGTTGTTTATAGTTATTTAATTTTAAATATATTTTACTAAAATGCAATTTTTTTAAATTGCCAGGAACCAGAATCGAACTGGTGACACTAAGATTTTCAATCTTATGCTCTAACCAACTGAGCTATCCCGGCTTTATAGTATTATTATATAATAATAATTATTTTTTGTCAATTTATATCTATTTTGTGTAAGCTTTAAAGCTTACACAAAATATAATATGTGTAATTGAATTAAATTAAATTTATGTTTAAAATAAACCTAAAGTTAATGAAATATCAATTGGTAATGTTGCACCAATACCTAGCCAAATTGCTGCTACTGTACCAATTAAAAAAACAGTTGTAGCTACAGGTCTACGGAATGGATTTTGAAATTTATTAATGTTTTCAATAAACGGAACTGTAATTAAACCTGCAGGAACAGCTGCCATTAATAAAACACCTAATAATTTATTTGGAACTGTACGTAAAAGTTGGAAAGTTGGGTAAAAATACCATTCTGGTAAAATTTCTAATGGTGTTGCAAATGGGTTTGCAGGTTCACCAATAGCTGCAGGATCTAAAACAGCTAAACCAATAACACATGCGAATGTCCCAAAAATAGTAACCGGGAACATGTATAATAAATCATTAGGCCAAGCAGGTTCACCATAATAATTATGTCCCATACCTTTAGCTAATTTTGCTCGTAATACTGGATCTGTTAAATCGGGTTTTTTAATAACAGCCATTTTTTATCTCCTTATTTTTAAATATGTAATATTTTTTTTATAATAATTTTTTCTCTAATATATATTAATATACAATAATTAATAATTATAGTGGACCAGAAATACCTTGTTTACGAATCATTAAGAAATGCATTAACATAAATACTGCAGTTAATAATGGTAAAACAAAAGTATGTAAACTATAAAAACGTGTAAGTGTTGCTTGACCTACGCCTACACCACCACGTAATAATTCAACTAATGTCGTTCCTACAACAGGGATTGCATCAGGTACACCTGTTACAATTTTAACAGCCCAATATCCTACTTGGTCCCACGGTAATGAATAACCTGTTACACCAAAAGAAACAGTACAAACTGCCATAGTTACTCCTGTTACCCACGTTAATTCACGAGGACGTTTAAATCCTCCTGTTAAATAAACACGACAAACGTGTAAAAGCATTGATAAAACCATCATAGATGCTGACCAACGATGTATTGAACGAATTAACCAACCGAAGTTTACTTCTGTCATTAGATAATTAATTGAAGCAAAAGCTTCTGCTACTGTTGGACGATAATAAAAAGTCATAGCAAAACCTGTTGCTACTTGTACTAAAAAACAAGTAAATGTAATGCCGCCTAAACAATAAAATATATTTACATGAGGAGGAACATATTTACTTGTAATATCATCTGCAATTGCTTGAATTTCTAAACGTTCTTCAAACCAATCGTAAATTTTACTCATTTTTTTATAATAATTTAAATAATTTCATAAATAGACTAAATTAAATTTTATTAATTTTTTATTAATATAATTATAATTAATTATAAATAATATAATAATAAAAATCAATTATTAATTATAACAATACCGTATTTTTTTAAACTTTGTTTTAATTCAAATATATCGTATTTTTTTAAAATGTCTAAATTAAAAATGTTCTCATTAAACGTATAAAAAAAATTAGATTTAAATAAAACTAAATCTCCAATTTTATTAATATGTATTTTTTTTAAAATAAAATAAAGACGTGAGTTTAATTCTAAATTTAAAATATCAAATTCTAAAATATTTTCTTTTAGATTTTTATTTATATTAATTTTTTGGAAGTTATTTTTTATTTTAGATTTTTTTAAAGTAAAATTTAGATTTTTTAATTTTTTATATAATATTAAATTAGATTTGTTTAATCTTTTATTTTTGAAAAAAAAATACTTTTCTAAATAAGTTTTTTTATTAAAAGTATTTTTTGAAAAAATAAAATTTATATTTTTAAATTTAATAAAACGACTTATAAAAATATTTTTTTTTATAGTTAAAAAAGATAATTTTTTTTTATAAAAATAAAAATTCGTTAATTTAATAATTTTTTTATTAAAGTATAAAAAATTAAATTTATTAAAATATAATTTTGTTTTATATTGATTAAAAAAATTAATTTTAAACTGTTGTAAAGGTAAAAATAATTTAATTAAAATTTTAACAGTTTTATGAATTGCAGAACGTGGATCTATAGTTCCATTTGTCCAAATCTCTAAAAAAATTGTTTCTTTTTTTGTTATTGAATTTTTTACTTCTATTTTATAATTCACTTTTTTTATTGGAGAAAAAATAGCATCAATTGGAAAATAACCTATTTTATTAAAATCGATTTTATTTATTTTTTCGAAATAATTATTTTTATTATTATATAGTAATTCATCAAATTCAGAAGTTTTAATTTTATTATCAAAAATATAATTTATCAACTTATACTTTTTTTTTTTTATTAATGAATTTGTTAATATATTAGAATTAGATAAAAATTGTTTTTTATTTAATTCACGTTGTTGTTTCCATTTTTTATATTTATTAAATAAAAATCTATTTTTATTAGTTGATAATAAATTTGTTGGTTTTTGTTTTTCTAATATCTCTACTAATTTTGAATAATTTTTCGAACTAGGTGTATGTGTTAAATATTTTTTACCAGAATGAATCAAAAACTTAATATTTAATTGTCCTTTATGAGTCAAAGTAGCAATGTATTGGTCTGGATCAATTGATTTTATAAAAAAAGGTAATTTTAAATCTCTAGCTCTTATAATACCTGGGCCTTTAACATTTAAAAAACCTATTTGTGGTGAAAAAAATTGAAACTCCGATTTTAAAGTAATTTGTTTTATATTTAACAATATATCTAAAATACATTCGCGCATTCCAGGTAAAGTATCATATTCATGAGACGTACCAATAATTTTAACAAAAGTAATCGCTGTACCTGGTAATTCTGATAATAAACCTCTTCTTATTGTATTTGCAATTGTAAGTGCCTGTCCAGAACTCCATGGACCTAATTCAAATCTTCCATAAAATGTTGTTGGATTAACTATTTTAGAATCAATACATGATATTAAAGTATATTTCATTTTATTATATTATTTAATTAATTTTTAATTACTATATATTTATATTTTTATAATTTTATTATAAAAATATAAATATATATTAATTAAACACGTCTTTTTTTAGGTGGTCGACAACCATTATGAGCAATTCCTGTAATATCTCGAATTAAAGTTATTTGTAAACCAGCGTCGATTAATCCGCGTATAGCTGTTTCACGCCCAGGGCCTGCTCCTTTAACCATAACTTTTGCTTGTTTTAAACCTTGATCCATTGATTGTCTTGCAGCAATTTCTGCAGCAGTTTTAGCTGCAAAAGGAGTAGATTTTCTTGCACCTTTAAAGCCGCAAGAACCTGCTGAAGACCAGGAAATTACTTTACCTTTTAAATTTATAATTGTAACAATTGTATTGTTAAACGTTGATTGAATATGAACAACTCCTTTAGGAAGTTTATTAGACTTTATTTTTTTTGATGTAACTTTTCTAATTTGTTTTGCCATAATTGTTTATTTAATTAACCTTGACGTTGTTTATGTTTTGGATTTTTACAAATAACTAAAATTTTTCTTCTTCGTCGAATTAGACGACACTTATCACACATTTTTCGAACTGAGGGGCGTACTTTCATTTTAATTAATGTTTTTGTATTATATTGTTCTTTCTCTTTTTAGTTATTATTTTTTATTTGATTTAAAACGATAAATTATTCTACCGCGTGTTAAATCATATGGGCTTAATTCAATAATTACTAAGTCCCCTAATAAAATTTTAATAAAATTTCGTCGTATTTTCCCAGAAATATGCGCAATAACTTGAAAACCATTCTCAAGTTCTACGCGGAATATTCCGATAAACATAGGTAAACATAATTAAACATAATTTGTTTTTCCCCGTTTCCACACCGTACATGAAACTTTCATTTCATACGGCGTTCCATAAAAAAAATTAATTAATTTTTTTAATTAGAAGTTATTTCTCAACTATCATTACTAGTATCTTTGATATTTTACTTCTGCTCTCATTTTATATTAAAAATATAAAAATTTTCCTCGTTCCCTAAATTTTATCTATACAAAAACGTCATTAGGAATCTACTCTAAATATATTTTTTATAATTAAATAATTGGTCATTCATAATCTAAAATCTTACTAAACCAAAAAATATATTTTTTATATTCGTAGATTTGTCAATCTTTATTAGATATTCTATCCATAGACTTTATTTTAGATACCCGATTTATTCAAATCGTCTTTATCGAGCTTCATACTTATAATATAGCATGTCGAAATTTTAGTAATAATGTTTTTAAATTAATTATTATTCATTCCATTATTTAAAAATAGAGTTCTATTAATCTAATATATTAATGTCTAAGTTTATTTAGTACTTAGAAACGAGTCACACTTAGATAAACACTGGGTCACGACACCTTGCATTTCAATTAAATTTTCTTTTTCTAAATTCAATTTACCAAATAGAAAATAATATTTCGCCACCAATTTTATTGTTTCTAGCTTCTTGATCTGTCATTAAACCTTTTGATGTAGAAACAATAATAGTACCCATACCGTTTAATATTCTTGGAATATTTTTATAATTAGAATAAACACGAAGGCCCGGTGAACTTAAACGTTTTAAATTTGTTATACAAGGTTTTTTTAAATTTCCACTATATTTTAATTTTATTTCAATTAAATCTAAGGGGTTGAATGATATTTTTACTGATTCAATATATCCTTGTTTTTTTAAAATTTCACTTATTCTTTGATTTGTTTTTGTATTTAAAATGTTAACAGTTTCATGTTTTGCTAAATTAGCATTACGTATACGTGTTAACATATCACTAATAGTATCATTTATCATAATTTTAATTTTTATTTTAAAATAATATTTTTATATTTTTTTAAAAGGCATTCCAAATTCTTTTAATAAAGTTAATGCATCATTATCTGTTTTTGCAGTTGTGATAATTGAAATATCCATACCTCGAATTTGATCAATTTTATCATAATCGATTTCAGGAAACATTAATTGTTCTTCTAAACCTAAACTATAGTTTCCTAACCCGTCAAAACTTTTAGGGTTTATTCCTTGAAAATCACGAATACGTGGTAAAGCTAAAGAAATAAATCGATCTAAAAAAGCATACATACGATCTCCTCGTAATGTAACACTAATACCAACAGCTGTTTTAGCACGAAGTTTAAAAGCTGCAATAGCTTTTTTTGAACGTGTTAATACACCACGCTGACCAGCAACTAAACTAATTTCGTTTAATGAAGTATCTAATATTTTAGAATTTAATGCGGCTTCTCCTAAACCTCTATTTATTACAATTTTTGAAATTTGAGGTACCTGATGAATATTTTTTAAATTTAACTGTTTAACTAATTTTGGTATAATTATTTCTTTATATTTTATTTTTAAACGTTCCATATTATCTATTTTTTTTTATAAAAAATTCAAAACTTATTCACTTTATTTTATATAAAAGTTATTTAATTATAAAACTTCTGGTGCTAATGAAACAATTTTTGTAAAATCTTTTTCTCTCAATTCTCTAGCAACTGGTCCAAAAACACGAGTTCCTCGAGGGTTATCGTCTTTATTAATAATAACAGCAGCATTATCATCAAAACGAATAAATGTTCCATTATTACGCTGTATTTCTTTACTAGTTCTTACAATAACGGCTCGAACTTTATCAGATTTTTTTAAAGGCATATTTGGAGTAGCTTGTTTAATAACACCTATTATAATATCACCAATTTTAGCACTTTGTTTATAACTTCCACCTAAAATACGAATACACATTAGCTTTTTTGCGCCGCTATTATCAGCAACATTTAAAATTGTTTGTGGTCTAATCATAAGATGTTTATATTGTTTTATTATTTATATATTATTTGTGTTTTAATAGGCATTTTATGACCCGCAATTGTTAAAGCTTTTTTTGCTACTGGCGTTGTTACTCCCCTAATTTCAAAAATAACTTTTCCAGGTTTTACAACAGAAACCCAATATTCAGGTGTTCCTTTTCCTGAACCCATACGACTTTCAGCAGCACGCATTGTTACAGGTTTATCAGGAAAAATTCTAATCCATAATTTACCATTACGTCTTACATAACGAGTTAATACACGGCGACCTGATTCAATTTGACGAGATTTAATCCAACCGGGTTCCAGCGCCTGTAAACCATAATCACCATAAGCAATTTTATTACCACGGTTAGCTTTACCACGCATTTTTCCACGATGATGTCTACGAAATTTTGTTCTTTTTGGTTGTAACATAATTTATTTTAATTTTTTATATAATTTGATTATTTATTATTAATTATTTTAAGTTTTTTCTCCTTTAAATAACCAAACTTTGATACCTAAAATTCCATAAATTGTTTTTGCTGTTTTATAAGAATAATCAATATCAGCACGTAAAGTTTGTAATGGTACTCGTCCTTTACGAACCCATTCTGTACGCGCAATTTCAGCACCGTTTAATCTACCAGCAATTTGTATTTTAATTCCTTTTAATTTAGTAAATCTTGTACGATTTAACGTTTTCTTTAAAGCGCTTCTAAAAGGAACACGTTCTTCTAATTGTTGAATTAAATAATCCGCTAATACCGAAGCTTCCGAATAAACATCTTCTACTTTAAAAACATTTAAAAGAATTTCAACTTTAGGTAAATTTTTATTAAGACGTTTCTTATAGCAAATCTTTTCTAATATATCTTTTATTTCTGCTAAACTTTCTTTTGTATTTTTGCGATTTAAAATTTTACTAGGTAACGCAGTATTAATTGAAACCTCTACTAAATCAATTGGTTCTTTTGTTTCAATATTTTGGGTTGTTCTATAACGTTTAATTAAAACATCAATAATATGTGCTTTTGAATATTTTTTAAAAATATAAGAACGAATATCCTTATCTTCTAAAATTAAACGTGGGTAACTATCAAATTTTGAAAACCAAATCGAACGATGTTTTTGTGTAATACCAAGTCTTAAACCTAAAGGATGAATTTTTTGACCCATAATTTTTTCCCTTCTAATTAAAGTTACTAAATTAACGTTTTAGTTTTTTATCTTTTTTAATATGGCCTTTAAATGTTCTTGTTGGAGCAAATTCACCTAATTTATGACCAACCATTTGATCAGTTATAAAAACAGGAATATGTTCACGACCATTATGAACTGCTATTGTATGACCAATCATAATAGGAACAATAGTTGAAGAACGAGACCAAGTTTCAACAACTTTTTTCTCATTATTTTTGTTTAATTGTTGAACTTTTTTTAATAAATGCTCTGCTACAAAAGGACCTTTTTTTAATGAACGAGACATAGTTTTTCCTTAATAAATTAAAAAAATTTTTATTTAAAGTTATATATTAAAAAAAATTTTTTTTAATATATAACTAATTTTTAAATGATTTACGTCGTTTAATAATAACTTTATCACTATATTTTGATTTTTTACGAGTTCTAACACCTAATGCTGGTTTACCCCATAAACTAACAGGTTTTTTTCTACCAATTGGTGAACGGCCTTCACCCCCACCATGAGCATGGTCACATGGGTTCATAGCAATTCCTCGAACTTTTGGTCTTCTTCCTAACCAACGCGTTGCACCAGCTTTACCAATTCTTATATTATTTGCTTCTACATTTCCAACTTGACCAATTGTTGCCCAACAATTTTGAGATAATAGACGAACTTCTCCTGAAGGTAAACGTAACGTAACATAATTATTTTCTTTTGCTACAATTTGAGCAACACACCCCGCTGATCGAGCTAATTTACCACCTGCACCAGGTTTTAGTTCAATATTATGAACTTCTGTGCCTAATGGTATAAATTTTAATGGTAAACAATTTCCTATAGAAATAGAAGCTGACGGAGAGGCTAGAACCGGTTGATTTATTTTTAGTCCTCGTGGATGTAAAATATAACTTTTAGATCCATCATCATGTATTAATAAAGCAATACGTGCTTTACGGTTTGGATCATATTCTATTGTTTTTACTTTTCCATTAATTCCTATTTTATTACGTTTAAAATCAATTAAACGATATAACCGTTTGTGCCCGCCTCCGCGATGACGGCTTGTAATTACTCCTCTATTATTACGACCTTTTGAACGAAATAGCCAAAAAGTTAAAGATTTTTCAGGAGAAACGTTTGTAATTTCATTAAAATCTGAAACAGATCTACTACGTGTGCCTGATGTATAAGGCTTATAAAATCTAATACCCATATAAAGAACCTTTTTATATATTTAAATTTTTTTTTTTTACTATATTTTTTATCTATCTATTAGTTTAAACAAAATAAATTTGTAAAAACTTTTAATTATCGTTTTGTCCAAAAATAGGTATTTTTTGGTTTGGTTTAATTGTAATAATTACTCTTTTATAACGTACTTTATAGCCCTGTCTTAAACCTAAACGTTTTTTTTTTGTTGGAGGTAGGTGCGTATTTACAGAAGTAATAGTAATTTTAAATAAACCTTCTAAAAGTTTTTTAATTTGTGGTTTAGTTAATCTTTTATCAACATCAAATGTATATTTATTCTTTTCAATTAAACGAAATGATTTTTCTGTAATTACAGGATATTTTATTAAATCAATCATATTTTCTTTTTTTATTTAATTTTAAAATACATATTTTAAAAAAGATTTACTTTTTTTAAAAATTAATACCTTTACTATTTATTTTTTAGAACCATTTTTATGATTAATTTAATTAATTATTAAATAAAATATAATTAATTATTAAATAAATATAATATGTAAAGTATTAAAGATATTATATATTTTTTTATATTATTTTTAGTTATATAAAAAACAAAAAGTTTTTATTATAACTAATTTAATTAAAACTTTTTATTTTGACACTTTATTTATTTTGTTATAAAATAATTTATAACAAGTTTTTAATATCATTTTTATTTTTTATTAAAAAAATTATAACTCAAATAAATTATAAATTATTTTCTAATCGAAAAGTCAACATTATTCTAATGTAAAGTAAATTATTTTTTATATTATTTTACTTAAAAATTTTTATAAATTTTTTATTAAACAATTATGTACGATTCTTACGTTGATGATAAAACAAAAACTGTAGGTCATGTTACACAAATTATTGGGCCTGTAGTTGATATCGCTTTTTCTGCAAATAACATGCCTAATATTTATAACGCCATTATAATTCAAGGAAAAAATCAAGCTAGCCAAGATATATATGTAACGTGTGAAGTTCAACAATTATTAGGAGATCATTGTATTCGTGCTGTTGCCATGAACGCAACAGAGGGTTTAATGAGAGGGATGGAAGCAGTTGATACAGGGAATCCATTAACAGTACCTGTAGGACCAACTACATTAGGCCGTATTTTTAATGTTGTTGGACAACCAGTAGATGGTTTAGAAGACGCTTCTCATGAAACGACTTTACCTATTCATAGATCAGCTCCAGCATTTGTAGATTTAGATACACAATTATCTATTTTTGAAACTGGAATTAAAGTAGTTGATTTATTAGCACCATATCGTCGTGGTGGTAAAATCGGTTTATTTGGTGGTGCCGGTGTTGGAAAAACTGTTTTAATCATGGAATTAATAAATAATATTGCAAAAGCACATGGTGGTGTTTCTGTATTTGGTGGCGTTGGTGAACGAACACGCGAGGGTAATGACCTATATATGGAAATGGTGCGATTTGTTTTCTGCTAAAAGTTTAGGATCACCGATTCTCAACATAAGCAGGAGTATCTAAAAGAAGAATGAAAACATCTGTAATGGATCTTTTTCATATTTAGATATAACTAAATATTGATATTGGTGAAAGTCCAATCGCTCAGGAATAGAGTTGAAGCCGATAGTGCCCGAATGGAGATTGATCATCAAAGTTAAGCCGGGAACACAGCGGAATCAGAGGCCTAGATAACAGGCCACACTGCCGCCTGGTAAGTAATCATGGTTAAGTTAACCTGAACCTTCTGAAAAAGTGTCTTAATATAGCTCAGTTCGTTATCAATTAAGTAACTGTGGTAATAATCAATACTCGCACAAGATTCATTTCGCTATGTGCAAATTCTGAGTAGATTATAGGCAAATTGAAGGAACCTAAAAATTACAATCAATCAATATTTGGAACAAAGAAAAACGAGAAATGTCTCCTCGATGGTAGGGGTCCTATCAACACTCCATATGGCATTTCACGGGTAGGATTAAGCGTAATTGCTTAAAGGTTTATAAAAATATATTATATGCGGAGGTTCTTCAATGACAGTTAAAACAATTTCGTCTTATACTGATGAATGGAAAGGACTACCTTGGAAACAATTTCAAAAGAATCTTTTCAGACTTCAACATAGGATATATAAAGCGGCTAAAACAAATGATGTAGGGACAATTAAAAGACTCCAAACCCTGTTAGTGGGATCCAAATGTGCAAAATATCTCGCAGTTAGACAAGTTACTCAACTTAATACTGGAAAACGAAGTGCGGGGGTCGATGGCATGAGTAAACTCGACCCTAAACAACGCATGCTGTTAGCTGCAGACCTTAGTCAACTTAATAATTGGAAACATGATAAACTCAGAAGGATATACATTCCAAAGGATGATGGATCTAAAAGACCATTAGGTATACCTACAATTAGGGATAGGGCTATGCAATGCCTTATCAAGTATGCCCTAGAACCCGTTTACGAAGCTTCGGTTTCAGACGGAGATCTTGGTTTTAGACCTGGTCACTCGACCTGGGATGTACAAAAATGCATGTTTTATAACCTAAACAGTTCTGCCAACGGCTATCGAAAGACGATCGTTGAAATCGACATCTCTAAATGCTTCGACAACATCAACCATGACAAACTGATGTCCTTGGTTATCTTACCAAGGGGGATAAAGAACGTATTAAGATCTGCTCTTAAGGCAGGCGTTTTAACTGAAAAAGAAAAAACTCTTTCAGGAACTCAAACTCAAACTCAAACTCCCCAAGGAGGTGTAATCTCTCCCCTTCTAGCAAATATTGCTCTTCATGGAGTTGAAGATTTACAGAATGAAAAGGTAACCAGCACAAAGTCGATGCAAAGAGGCTTCCGTTATGCTGATGACATGGTATTTATCCTAAAAGAAGGTGAAAACCCAACTGAACTTCTGAACAAAATTAGCGAGTTCCTAAAAGAACGTGGACTAAACGTCAACGAGACTAAGTCTCAAACTGTACCGGCAACGAAAGGCTTTAACTTTCTCGGTTGGCGCTTTCTTGTAAAGCCCAGCAACAATAAATTTGTATGTTTTCCCTCATCGAAAAACCACAATGCAATGAAAGAAAAAGTAAAGAACACTGTTAAAGATACGAGATATCCTCTCAAAGACCGTCTTAAAATGGTAAAGACAATATATCATGGATGGTTTAATTATCATCGATATTGCGATATGTCACAGGTAAATCTGTGGTCTCTGCACGATTGGGTTTACAAATATTTAAAGAAGTCTTCCAAGATGCCATTAAATGAAATAATAGAATCTGTGCGCGGTATCTTCACCGGACACACCCAGGAGGCGAATAGGTTTATTGCTGTAAAAGGCAATAGATCTATCTATGACAACGACTGGCTCTTTTTCTTTTGGGCCAAAAGAAATAATAAACGCTTCACGGGACCATTACTAACCACTTTAAGAAGACAGAATTATAGGTGTAAATCCTGTAATCTCCTGTTTTCCACAGAAGAAAGAATCGAACTACATCATGAAGATGGTAACAATAACAATAACAAATGGGCTAACTTAGCCGCATTACATCGAAGTTGTCACCAGTGCGAACCCATACATGGGAGAAAAAAGCAGGCAAAAGGGTTATCCCTAAATAAATCGGGAGCCGTATGAGGTGAAAGTCTCACGTACGGTTCTAATCGAGAGGCATCCCTTGTAAATAAGGGTGTCGACTCGGCCAAAGAATCTGGTGTTATTCAAGAAAATAATATTAGTGAATCAAAAGTCGCTTTAGTATATGGTCAAATGAATGAACCACCTGGAGCACGTATGCGTGTTGCTTTAACAGCTTTAACAATGGCCGAGTATTTCCGTGATATAAATAAACAAGACGTATTATTATTCATTGATAATATTTTTAGATTTGTACAAGCTGGATCAGAAGTATCTGCTTTATTAGGACGTATGCCCTCTGCTGTAGGTTATCAACCAACACTTGCAACAGAAATGGGTGGTTTACAAGAGCGAATTACATCAACAAAAGATGGTTCAATTACATCTATTCAAGCAGTATATGTACCAGCTGATGATTTAACTGACCCAGCTCCAGCAACAACATTTGCACATTTAGATGCTACAACTGTATTATCTCGTGGACTAGCGTCTAAAGGTATTTATCCAGCAGTAGACCCGTTAGATTCAACATCAACAATGTTACAACCTTGGATTGTTGGAGAAGAACATTATACATGTGCTCAAAACGTTAAAGAAACATTACAACGATATAAAGAATTACAAGATATCATTGCGATTTTAGGTTTAGATGAACTTTCAGAAGAAGATCGACAGGTTGTAGCTCGTGCTCGTAAAATTGAGCGTTTCTTATCACAACCGTTCTTCGTTGCAGAAGTATTTACAGGTTCTCCAGGAAAATATGTAAGTTTAAAAGAAACAATTCAAGGTTTTAATAAAATTTTAGGTGGTGAATTAGATGATTTACCAGAACAGTCTTTTTACCTTGTAGGAAATCTTGAAGAAGTTGTTGCTAAGGCAGCTACTTTATAAAATAAAAATTATGTTTAATAATCTATAATTTTATTTATAATTTAAAATGAAGGTTTTTTATGAGTTTACAAATATGTATTATGACTCCTGATACAATTTTTTGGGATGAAGAAGCAGAAGAAATTATTTTACCAACGAATACTGGCCAAATGGGTGTTTTAACAAAACACGCTCCTTTAATTACAGCTTTAGATATTGGTGTAATGAGCATACGCCAAGATAATTCTTGGAATCGTTTTGCTTTAATGAACGGTTTTGCTTCAATTCAAAACGATAAAGTAACTATTTTAGTAAATTCTGCCGAATCAAAACAAACAATTAATAGTAATGAAGCAGAAAAAGAGTTTTTAGAAGCTCAAGAACGTGTTAATAAAGCAGTTGATGAAAAAGAAAAAGTAGAATCTATTTTAGCTTTCAAAAGAGCTCGTGCACGTTTTTTAGTTATAAAAGATTAATCGAGTAAAATAAAAATATACAAAAATTATATAATTTTTGTATATTTTTATTATAAGTTTGGGGATGGGGGGACTTGAACCCCCACGGTTTATACAACCGGCGGATTTTAAGTCCGCTGCGTCTACCATTCCGCCACATCCCCTTAGTCGTATAATATTATTTTATAATAATAAAAAATTTTTGTCAATGTTTTCTAAATTTTATAAAAATAAATAATACAATTTTAATATGCCAACAATTCAACAATTAGTAAACTCAGCACGTATAAAAATAACAAAGAAAACAAAATCTCCAGCGTTAAAGTCTTGTCCACAAAGACGAGGAGTTTGTACTCGAGTATATACAACAACACCTAAAAAACCAAATTCTGCTTTACGTAAAGTAGCTCGCGTACGTTTAACAACTGGTTTTGAAATAACTGCATATATTCCTGGGATTGGTCATAACTTACAAGAACATTCTGTAGTATTAGTTCGTGGAGGACGAGTAAAAGATTTACCGGGTGTTCGTTATCATATTGTTCGAGGCACTTTTGATACAGCAGGTGTTAAAGGTAGATTAAACAGTCGTTCAAAATTTGGAGTAAAACGACCACAATAAATTAGTTATAATTAAATTATGAAGGAATAAAAAATGTCTAGACGTCATAGAGCAAAAAAACGTATTGTTTCACCAGACCCTTATTATGATAGTATATTAGTTCATATGCTGGTTAACCGTATTATGAAAGACGGTAAAAAAACATTAGCTTATAAAATAGTTTATCAAACAATGCAATTAATATCAGAAAAAACTGAACAAAATTCATTACAAATATTAGAACAGGCAATTGAAAATGTGAAACCTTTAGTTGAAGTAAAAGCTCAAAGAGTAGGGGGTTCTGCTTATCAAGTACCAATAGAAGTAAATTCTGAACGTGGAACAGTTTTAGCAATTCAGTGGATTCTTTCTGCCGCTCGTAATAGAGCTGGTAATAGTTCAGTTTTAAAATTAACAAATGAAATTTTAGATGCTTTTGCAAAAACTGGTGGTGCAATAAAACGTAGAACTGAAGTTCATCGTATGGCAGAAGCTAATAAAGCTTTTGCAAAATTCCGTTTTTAAATTTTATTTTTTAATTGTTTTAAAAAATAAACTCATAAAATCAAAAAATAATTTAATTTAAATATGCCACGTTCACAAAAAAATGATAATTTTATTGATAAAACGTTTACAGTAGTAGCAGATGTTTTAATAAAAATTTTACCAACATCAAATAGAGAAAAACAAGCTTTTACTTATTATCGTGATGGTATGTCAGCTCAAGCTGAAGGTGAATATGCAGAATCATTACAAAATTATTACCAAGCTTTAAGGTTGGAAATAGACCCATATGATAGAAGTTATATTTTATATAATATTGGATTAATACATACAAGTAATGGAAAACATGGTAGAGCTTTAGAATATTATTATCAAGCTTTAAAAAGAAATCCAAGTTTACCTCAAGCTTTAAATAATATTGCAATTATTTATCATTATAGAGCTGAACAAGCAACAGAAAAATATCAATCAGATGTTGCTAAATTACTTTATGATAAAGCTGCAGATTATTGGAATGAAGCTATTAGATTAGCACCAACAAATTATTTAGAGGCTCAAGCATGGTTAAGACAACGTAATTTAAAATAAAAATTAAAATCCGTAATCTTTTAAAAAAATTTTTATTAAAAAATTTAATTTATATAAAAATAAATTATATATAATAAATACAATATACAATTAAGTCTATAAAAAAATTAATTGTCTTTAATTATTAATGTTAACACTTAAAATTTTTGTTTATACTGTAGTAAGTTTTTTTGTTTCATTATTTATTTTTGGTTTCTTATCAAATGATCCTGGTCGTAACCCAAGTGCATAATTTTTATATATAAATTAATAATAATTAATTTTAAATTTATTAAATATAAAAAATATTAAAAAATATTAAAAAATATTAAAAAATATTAAAAAATATTAAAAAATATCTTTGTTTTTAATTAATTAAAAACAAAGATAAAATATAAGGAGATTTTTCTATGACTGCTGCATATTTACCATCAATTTTAGTACCATTAGTTGGATTAGTTTTTCCAGCTATTGCAATGACGTCAATTTTTATGTACATTGAAAAACAAGAAATTAATTAAAATTTCTACAAAACAAACACATTAAAATTTCTTATGGAAAGTCCCGCTTTTTTCTTTTCAATTTTTATTGGATGTCTTCTATTAAGTATTACTGGTTATTCACTTTATGTTGGATTTGGTCCTCCTTCAAAAACCTTACGAGATCCTTTTGAAGAACATGAAGATTAATTAAAAAATATTTTATTTTAAGTTTTTATATAAAAACTTAAAATAAAATATTTTTTAATTAAACATTTAGGTTATTAGGTTGAATTCCTATAAATCTTTGATTTAATATTTTAATTGCATCCAGTGGGGTTTGAACCCACGACGTCCTTTTGGGAAGCGGATTATGAGCCCGCTGCTTTCGACCACTCAGCCACAGATGCTATAATAATTAAATTTTATATTATTTTATCTTACTATTGAATAAAAGCAAGATAAAATAATATAAAACAGTATTATTTTGCTAACGTTTGCCAACTCATAGTAACATCGTCTAAAATAACTGAACCGTTATAAATTTCTAAAAGAATTACTAAAAATACTGCAAATAAAGCCATAAAAATACCCATTAATACTGTTGTACCCCAACCAGGAGCAACTTTACCATATTCCGAATTTAAAGGACGTAATAAAGTTCCTAATGCTGTTGACATACCTAAATTTTCAGTGTCTTTTTGTGCTGCCATAAAACAAAATGATTTAATTATTAGTTTTACTTTCTGTAATTAAAATAAAATATAAAATATATATATATATATTTTATATAAAAAATAGATAAAATATACTATTTATCTATTTGATGATACGAGGGGGTTCACGAAAAAAAATTGAAAAGAAAATAATACCTAATGTTCCTACTAATAAAAAAGTATAAACTAAAGCTTCCATAAGAAAAAATAAAAAAATATATATAAATTAATTTATTTTATATATCTAGTATTACTAGATATATAAAATAAAATTGATTAAACAGATTGACGTTTACTTGTTGTATCTCCTAATTTTAAGAAAGCACCAAATTCAATTTGATCATCAATACCTTCATCAATACCTGCAAAAACATCACGGAAAATTGTACGTGCACCATGCCAGATATGACCAAAGAAGAATAATAAAGCAAAGCTTAAATGTCCAAATGTAAACCATCCACGTGGACTACTACGGAATACACCATCAGATTGTAAAGTTGAGCGATCAAATTCAAAAACTTCACCTAATTGTGCTCGACGAGCGTATTTTTTAACCGTTGCTGGATTAGTGAATGATACACCATCAAGTTCTCCACCGTAGAATGTTACTGAAACACCTACTTGTTCAATACTATATTTAGATTCAGCTCGACGGAATGGAACATCTGCACGAACAACTCCATCTTTATCTAATAAAACAACTGGGAATGTTTCAAAGAATGTTGGCATACGTCTTACAAATAATTCGTTACCATCTTTATCTTTGAAAACAGCGTGGCCTAACCAGCCTACTGCAATACCATCCCCACTGTTCATGGCTCCTGTACGGAATAAACCACCTTTTGCTGGGTTATTTCCAATGTAGTCATAAAAAGCAAGTTTTTCAGGAATTTGAGCCCATGCTTGCGATAATGATTTTCCTTCAGAAAGACTATTTTGTACTCGTTTATCAATTTCTTGTTGGAAAAATCCTAAATCCCATTGGTAACGAGTTGGACCATATAATTCAATTGGAGTTGTTGCTGAACCATACCACATAGTACCTGCAACAACAAATGCTGCCCAAAATACAGCTGCAATTGAACTTGATAATACTGTTTCAATATTACCCATACGTAAACCGTTATATAAACGTTGAGGTGGTCTAACACATAAATGGAATAATCCGGCTAAAATACCTAAAATTCCAGCAGCAATGTGATGAGATGCTACACCTCCCGGGTTATAAGGATCAAAACCATCTGGACCCCATGATGGAGCTACTGGTTGAACACTTCCTGTTAAACCATAAGGGTCTGAAACCCAAATACCAGGACCGAATAATCCCGTAACATGAAATGCACCAAAACCAAAACATAGAACACCAGATAAAAATAAATGAATCCCAAAAATTTTTGGAAGATCTAAGGCAGGTTTTCCAGAACGTGGGTCACGGAATAATTCTAAATCCCACATAACCCAATGCCAGATAGCAGCAAAAAATAATAAACCAGATAATACAATATGCGATGCAGCAACACCTTCATAACTCCAAATCCCTGGGTTACTTGCGCTTTCACCAGTAATTGTCCAGCCACCCCAAGATTGAGTAACACCTAAACGAGTCATAAAAGGTAATACGAACATACCTTGTCGCCACATTGGATTTAAAACTGGATCAGAAGGATCAAAAACAGCTAATTCATAAAAAGCCATTGAACCAGCCCAACCAGAAACAAGAGCTGTATGCATTAAGTGAACAGCGATTAAACGACCTGGATCATTTAAAACAACTGTATGAACACGATACCACGGTAATCCCATAAATTATTATATATATAAATAAATTTTTTACTTTCTTTCTTTATTATAAATTTTTAATTATTTAATTAAATAATTTTTATTTAAATTATATTATACTATATTATAATTTAAATGTCAATTGTTATATATTAGTATTTAAATAAGGTTTCACTTATCTTGTACAATTTTTAAATTATATAGATAAACTATATAGATAAAATAATTTTTTAATAATTATTTTATCTATATAATTTGTTATTAGAATAATAGAAATAATATTTAAATAAAAACCAATTATTTTATTTAATATTAAATAACCTTTTAATAATTAAAAACTAATAATAATTAATGAGTTTCTAAAAAAGTTTAACTTAATTTTGAATAGTAGTACTAATATAGATTATTACGTATTATAATCTATTATAGCTAGCACCCAAAAGCTTAAAAAGCTAGTTAGGATTATTATTATTCCCGAGTTTAAATATTATTCAGTCGCTCGGCCGCTAATAATCCTTACTTTTTATATTGGGGCATTACGCCCCAATATAAAATTATTTGACATATTATTAAATATAATAATAAGCAAACCTTCGAACTTAAAAATTCACTATTTTAAAAAAAATTCCCAATAATTTATTTGTTTTTTTTTGTTAAAATTGGCGTACATTCTTAAATCAGGCTCAAATATGTATTTTAATACTTATAAGATCTAGATTAAATAAATTTGGCTTCAGTTTAACTTTTAAAATTGGTTTGATATTATAACGTTTTGAACAGTTTTATTTATACTTCTAGAATATTTGTTTATAGCCCTATGATCTTCACGCATAGTTTCCATACGACGCTCGAGTTGATTTAGTCTAGAAATATTGGTAGCTACACTAGATGAAAGTTCCCCTCCATTAGAAATATTTATATGAGGATTAGAACTCATAATCGAATTAGGATTAGTAGATAGCATTTTATTCCGTATCTTGAATTTGTCGAGTATTTATTTTAGACTCTAACTCCTGGTGAGTCTCCGTTAAATTATTTAATTTATTTTTTAACTCTTGTTGAGCTTGAGCTTGAGCTTGAGCTTGAGCTTGAGCTTGAGCTTGAGCTTGAGCTTGAGCTTGAGCTTGAGCTTGAGTGAGCTTGAGCTTGAGCTTGAGCTTGAGCTTGAGCTTGAGCTTGAGCTTGAGCTTGAGCTTGAGCTTGAGCTTGAGCGGCTAGTGAACTTTTTAACTCCGCTTATAATATAAAGTTTGCTTAGATATATTTAAATTTTGTAACTCATTTTGTAATTTAGAAGTTTGTTCATTTTTTAAATTAATTTCAGTTTTCAAATCTTGTTTTTGAGAATTTCCCCTTAAAAGCAAAAACAAAAAAGCCCCACCTGCCGCTGCCGGTGCTAAAAAAACCCGTACTCCCAATAGTTAAATCCATATTTCGTTTAGTATTTCTAATTTTTTGATTTGTACGAAATTTAATTTTTGATTTTCAATATCTTGCGTCATTAAATTTTTATCAAAATTAGACTGTAATCGACTACTAGATTGTTCTTCTTTTAGATGCATCGCAGCAATAAAAGCAAGCGTATATTCTATAAATTTAATAAAAGTGTTATTGAATGGTTTATTTTCATCCATTTCATATACCTCTTAATTATCGATACTAATATTGATATTTATATAATAATTTATATTAATTATTATAAATTATAACTCTTAAAAAGAGTTATAATTTATAATAATTAATATAAATTATAGCTCTTAAAAAGAGTTATAAGTTATATTAGTTAAAAAGATTAACCATTGATTGAAGGAGCTTCAACTGATGCTAAATCTAATGGGAAGTTGTGAGCATTACGCTCGTGCATTACTTCCATACCTAAGTTAGCACGGTTGATGATATCAGCCCAAGAGTTTAATACACGACCTTGAGAGTCAACAATTGATTGGTTGAAGTTGAAACCGTTTAAGTTGAATGCCATAGTTGAAATACCTAAAGCAGTGAACCAAATACCTACAACTGGCCAAGCAGCTAAGAAGAAGTGTAATGAACGTGAGTTGTTGAATGATGCATATTGGAAGATTAAACGACCAAAGTAACCGTGAGCAGCTACGATGTTGTAAGTTTCTTCTTCTTGTCCGAATTTGTAACCTTCGTTAGCAGATTCGTTTTCAGTAGTTTCACGGATTAAAGATGAAGTTACTAATGAACCGTGCATTGCTGAGAATAAAGATCCACCGAATACACCAGCTACACCTAACATGTGGAATGGGTGCATTAAAATGTTATGTTCAGCTTGGAATACGATCATGAAGTTGAAAGTACCAGAAATACCTAAAGGCATACCGTCAGAGAATGAACCTTGACCAATTGGGTAAACAATGAATACAGCAGATGCTGCAGCTACAGGAGCTGAGTAAGCTACTGCGATCCATGGACGCATACCTAAACGGAAAGATAATTCCCACTCACGACCCATGTAAGCACATATACCTAAGAAGAAGTGACAAACGATTAATTGGTAAGGACCACCGTTGTATAACCACTCATCTACAGAAGCAGCTTCCCAGATTGGGTAGAAGTGTAAACCAATAGCGTTTGAAGTAGGAACTACAGCACCAGAAATGATGTTGTTTCCGTATAATAATGAACCTGAAACTGGCTCACGGATACCATCGATATCTACAGGTGGCGCAGCAACAAATGCGATAATGAATACTGAAACAGCAGTTAATAATGTTGGGATCATGATAACACCAAACCAACCTACGTATAAACGGTTTTCAGTTGAAGTTACCCATTCGCAGAAGCGAGCCCATAAAGATGAAGCTTCGCGGCGTTCTAAAATTGCAGTCATATTTATTTATATTTATTTTTAAAAAGTTAAAAATTTTTCCCAAACAAATAATTTGTTTGTTATATATTATTATAAAATAATATATAAATTATGTCAATTTTAATTTTTTTTGATATTGCGAACAGGGGGAATCGAACCCCCGACCTCGCCTTGGCAAGGCGATATTTTACCTCTAAACTATGTTCGCATATATAATTTTAATATATATATATATTAAAATTATATAATAAAAAAATTTTTATATATTGTCAATAATTATTAAGTATTAATTATAATTTATTTAATAATTTATTAATTAATAATTTATCATTAATACCAGGCCATGCAATCCCATCTAATCTCGTTGGTAAAGTTTCACCTAATTCTAAATATTTTTTTGATTTTGAATCTAGTTTTGATTTTGCCCAATACCAATTATAATTTGGTAATCTATTTAATAAATAATCACTTGTTTTTGAACTAATAACCTTTTTCGTACTTGTTTTTAAATTACGAGATTCGTTATTTTTATTTGTATCAAATTGTAATATTTGTTTAAAATTATCTAATTGTTCAGATGAAAGTTCTAATGATGGCAATTTAAGAACTAAATTAGATTGATTTTTAATATTTTCAATCGCAGGAGACCATGATTGAAAAGTAAAGTAAAAAGGTAAATTTTTAGATATTATATTTTTATTATCTTTAAAATCATAACTAAAATCACCAGAGTTTAAATTTTCCGGTACATAACTAGCTTTAATAAGAAATTTTCGTAACGAAGAATCCCATCCAATATATAATGGAGCAGTATTGTTTAATATCATATATTTTGATGGATCTAAATTTGTTTTATTCAGTTCTTCGTGCAAAAAAACTTTGTTTTCATTTGAAAAATTGTTATATTTTGGTTGATCAAACTTTAAAACTTTTTTATAATTAAATTCTGAGTTTAAAGAATCATTTTTATTAATATCAAAATTTAAATTAACAGCATTAAAATGTCTTATTAAACTTAAAGAACCTTTAAATTGTTGGTTATAAACTTTTTCAGCATATGATTCTTTATTATTTATTACTAATTTTTTGTAATCTTGAATAGTATTTAAATAGTTTTGTAAAATAAGTCGACGTTTAAATAAATCTATTTCATCATTTACTGTTAAATTATAAGAATTTGGTTGACCCCATAAAAAAGGATGCATATCCAAATGCATTAAAGCTTTATATACAGGATTACTATAATATTTTTCTCTAAATTCACGATGAACTTGAACCTGTTTTATTTGATTTTTTGAATTAGCATCTTGGTAACCTAAATAAATATCATTTCTAAATAATTGAGTAAAAATTTCTTCAATTGCATTTTCTTTTTTTTGAAGTTTTGTACTATATAATTCTAAATTTGGTGTTTCATAATTAGGAACTTCAAATTTAATTTGTTTAAAATTATTTTGTTTAGTACTATTTATTTGTTTACGAGTACTACTTCTTTGATCTGTTCTTAAATTAAATCTATTTTTCCATAAACTCTCAGATTCTAAACTATATTGTTCATATTTTAAATAATTTGTGGAATCTTTTTTTATTAAATCAGATTTATCAAAGTTTAATGGGTTTGTAGCTATATTTATAACAGACATCTTATCTTTATTTGTTCTAAAAGAACTATAAATTGGTTTAGGAAGAGTATTTTCTAAAAATTTATCTTCAGAAACAAAACCTAATGGACCGTAAATTAAATAATCAAAACCATAATAAGGAATATTATTAAAACATAAAATTGTTGTTATAAATAAACTAATATAATGAAAACGTTCATTTACAATAATAAATGGAATTTTAGAACATATAGTATTAGAAATAAAATTATAAATATTTATTAGTAAAAAACCAAAAAATGCTGTAAAAACCAAACTACCTAATAAAATACCAATTAAATAAGAAAAATTATTTAGAAAAAAATATTCAATATTTTCATTAGTTTGTAATAAATTAGAATTACCATTAACAGTTAAATTACCAAAATAGTTATAAATAGATGTTTGTTCAGTCCAAGATAAAATAAAATTTAATCCAAATAACTTTAATAAAATATCTTTTTGATAAAAATTTATAACTTTCATATTTGGGTTATGGATCATACTATAAAGCAAATTTACCAATAAAAATAAACCTAATAAAATATTAAAAGGTTCAAAAGTTAAAAAAGGCAAGATTAAAAATTCAAATCCAAATAAAATAGAACTAAAAAAAATAAATTGACCACATATTGTTCCTAAAGCAGCAAAAATACCAGCTGGTAATCCATTAATAATTAGAGCTCTAATTGTTAATAATTGAGGTATTGAAAAAGGAAGAACTAAAAAAAAACTATTTGAAAATCCAGTAAAAAAATTTTTGGAGTTTAATGATGAGTTTTCAAAAAATGAAAAAAAACTTTTATCAAGCTCAATTTCAAGCGCTGTTTCAAATAAATTTTTACCTTCTAAAATTGCTATGTAATTATGTTTAAAATTTGCCGGTAATTCTACAAAATCAGTTAACCATTTAAAAGATAATAAATAAATAAAAAATATACTTAAAGAATTACCAATATATAAAAAAATAGATTTAAAAAAAATAAAGGCATTAAAATTTTCATTTAAAATAAATAAAATATCATTAATATGATCAACATAATCCTTTAATGCGTTAATAAAAAACATATTTAATTTCCTTCGAATAAATAGAGCTTGTAAAATTAAATTATAACAAATATAATTATATTATAATATAAAATATAATAGGGCTTGTAGCTCAGTGGACTAGAGCACACGGCTACGAACCGTGGTGTCGGGGGTTCAAATCCCTCCTAGCCCATAATATTATGATAAAAAACCATAGCTATGTAAGCCTTTACCCATTAAATTAACACCTAAATAACAAACCCAAATAACTATAAAACCAAAACTAGCTAATAAAGAAGATTTGAAACCATTCCACCCTTTTGATAAACGAGTATGAAAATAAATTGCAAATATAAACCAAGTAATTAAAGCCCACGTTTCTTTAGGATCCCAACTCCAATAAGAACCCCATGTTTGATTCGCCCAAACAGCTCCAGATAATAAACCCATTGTCAATAAAGGAAAACCTAGACCTAAAATTCTATAACTTAAATTATCTAAAGTTGACATTAAAGAAATTAAATTCTCTAATATAAAATCTTTTTTACTAGTTTTATTTTCAAATTCTTTATCTTTAATTTTATTGATATCAAAAAAATAAGAGTTGTTTAAAAAAACTAAATTAACTTTTTTTAAACTTAAACTTAAACTCATTGAGTTAGAATTTTCATATAAAAAATTCTCAGAATCTAGTTTATTATTATCCAATAATAAAAGCTTTTTATTTTTATTATATAAAAAAGTACTTACAAAAGTCAAAATTAAATAAGCTATTGAAAATAAGCAACCACATAATAATGCAGCATAGCTTAATATCATAACCGTTACATGCATTAATAACCAATTAGATTTAAGCGCAGGTACTAAAGCATTTACTGTTTTTAATTCAATAGGTAAACTAAAATTAGCAAAAGTATTTAATAATAAAATTAGTGGTGTTAAAATGGAACCAAAGATAGAGTTTAAAAATGAATTATTTGCGTATACTTTTTTATTGATTTTATTATTCTTTTTTAAAAATAATGATACTAAACTATCGTATAAATTTTTAAAATAACTTTTTTTTTCAACTGTAATATTAAAAATAATTAATATACTAGTTAAACTATAAGATAAAAATAAAAGTGATTCATATAAATTACTTAAAGGAAAGTGGTTTGAATTTACCCAACGAATACAAAGAAATGACAATTGTAATATATTACTAATTATGATAAATATATCAGGTAAATAACTAAAACTTTTTAAAAAAAAAGATGATTTTAACCAGTATAAAATCATTGCTACAAATAAAATGATAAAATTTATATTTATAAGACTAGTTTCTAAATTAATATTAAACATTCAATAAATTTTTAATTATATTATATTTTAAAATTTTAATTATTAATTTTTAATTAATAATTATAATAATAAAATTAACTACCTACTTTAAAAGCGTCTATAAAAAAACCTAATAATAAACCCATTTTATAAAAATTCAAAAATTTTAAATTTTTAAATAATAAAAAAAAATTTTTATTTTTATATATGTTAAAAAAAAATATGTTAAATTTATGATACTTAAATGATTTTATGTATGTTATAAAATTTATAAATTCAATAAATAAAATTGTTAAGATAATAATTAAACCATCCCAATTTGTATAAAATCTAAAAAAAATTAAAAAAGTACCAAATAAATTACCACAAATAAAACCGAACAATAATAAAAATATATAAATAACAAAATATTTTTCAATAAATTTAAATTTATTTAAAACATTAAAATAAAAAGAATTTAATAGTTTTAAAAATTTTGTATTATAAAACATTTTTATAAAAATTTTCTAATAAAATTATTTATTTTCTCTGTTTATACAAACAGAGAAAATAAATAATTTTTTAATAAGCTAATCCCATACTACGAGTTGTTTCTGACCCTAAATATACTCGTACACTTAAAAAATCAGTAGGACAAGCACTTTCACAACGCTTACAGCCAACACAATCTTCAGTACGAGGAGCAGAAGCGATTTGACTTGCTTTACAACCGTCCCAAGGTACCATTTCTAATACATCAGTAGGACATGCACGTACACATTGAGTACAACCAATACATGTATCATAGATTTTTACAGAATGAGACATAATTAATAAAATAAAGTAAATAAATAAAATTACGGATTAACAATTTTTATTTAAATATATAATATTTATTATATATTTAAATATATAATAAATATTATATATTGCAACTAAAAAGTTAATTTTTTAAAAAAGTTTATTTTTATACTTATTTATTTATATTATGAATTTATATTAATTATAAATATAAACATTAAATTTATTAAGTTATTTATAAATAACTTACTTTTTGATTTTATTAATTATTTATTTTATTAACAATAAATAATTAATAAAATAAATAATTAATAAAAAATTAACCTACAGAAATTACACGAGCCAAGAAGAATGACCAAGTTGTGGCAATTCCTCCTAATAAATAATGTGCAACACCAACAGCTCGACCTTGAGTAATACTTAAAGCACGAGGTTGAATAGCTGGAGCAACTTTTAATTTATTATGAGCCCATAAAATTGATTCAATTAGTTCTTGCCAATAGCCACGTCCACTAAATAAGAACATAAGACTAAATGCCCATACAAAGTGTGCGCCTAAGAAAATTAAACCATAAGCAGATAACGCTGAACCATATGATTGAATAACTTGTGCTGATTGTGCCCACAAGAAATCACGTAACCAACCATTAATAGTATTAGCACTTTGAGCAAAGTTACCTCCTGTAATATGCGAAATTCCAGAAGCATTTACTGTACCCCAAACATCTGATTGCATTTTCCAACTAAAATGAAAAATAACAATTGATAATGAGTTATACATCCAGAATAACCCTAAGAAAACATGATCCCATGCTGAAACTTGACATGTTCCACCACGACCTGGACCATCACAAGGGAAACGGAACCCTAAATTAGACTTATCAGGAATTAGACGAGAACTACGTGCAAATAATACACCTTTTAATAAAATTAATACTGTTACGTGAATTGTAAACGCGTGTATATGATGAACTAAGAAATCTGATGTACCTAATGAAATAGGCATCATTGCAACTTTACCACCAACAGCTACAACATCTCCACCCCAAGATGGACTTGTACCTGCTAAAGCATTAGGAGCAGTACTATTTGGTGCTAAGAAATGAGTTTTTTGGATCCATTGAGCAAAAACTGGTTGTAATTGAATGGCTGTATCTGAGAACATATCTGCAGGACGGCCTAATGCACTTAATGTATCGTTATGAATATAAAGACCAAAACTATGGAATCCTAAAAAAATACAAACCCAATTTAAATGAGAAATAATAGCATCTCTATGACGAATCATACGATCTAGTAAATTATTATAGTTATTTGTTGGATTATAATCACGAACCATGAAAATAGCAGCATGAGCTCCAGCCCCAACTATACAAAAACCACCAATCCAATTATGATGAGTAAATAATGATAATTGTGTAGCATAATCAGTTGCCAAATAAGGATAAGGCGGCATAGCATACATGTGATGAGCCACAATAATAGATAATGATCCAAATAAAGCTAAGTTAATTGCTAATTGAGCATGCCATGAAGTTGTTAAAATCTCATATAAACCACTATGTCCTTCACCAGTAAACGGACCTTTATGTGCTTCTAAAATTTCTTTCATACTATGACCAATACCCCAATTAGTACGATACATATGACCTGCTACAATAAATAAAACAGCGATTGCTAGATGATGATGTGCTGTATCAGTTAACCATAAACCACCTGTTACTGGATTTAAACCTCCTTGGAATGTTAGAAAATCACTATATTCAGACCAGTTTAAAGTAAAAAATGGTGTTAAACCTTGTTTAAAACTAGGATATAACTGAGCCATTAAACTTGGATTTAATAATAGTTCGTGCGGTAATGGAATTTCTTGTGGATCAACACCTGCATCTAATAATTTATTAACTGGTAATGAAACATGAATTTGATGTCCTGCCCAAGCTAAACTACCTAAACCAAGTAAACCAGCTAAATGGTGATTTAACATAGATTCAACATTTTGGAACCATTCTAATTTTGGTGCACTTTTGTGATAATGAAACCAACCAGCAAAAAACATTGCTGCTGCCATTACTAGGCCACCAATTGCTGTAGAATATAATTGTAATTCAGTTGTAATTCCACTAGCTCTCCATAATTGGAAAAAACCAGAAGTTATCTGAATACCTTGGAAACCGCCACCTACATCTCCATTTAAAATTTCTTGACCAACAATAGGCCAAACTACTTGTGCACTTGGTTTAATATGTGTAGGATCACTTAACCATGCTTCATAATTTGAAAAACGAGCTCCGTGAAAATACATACCCGATAACCAAATAAAAATTACACCTAATTGACCAAAGTGTGCACTAAAAATTTTACGTGAAATGTCTTCTAAATCTGATGTCTGAGCATCAAAATCATGAACATCTGCATGTAAATTCCAAATCCAAGTTGTTGTTGTTGGTCCTTTTGCTAAACTACGAGAAAAGTGTCCAGGTTTTGCCCATTTTTCAAAACTAGTTTCAACTGGGTCACGGTCAACAACAATTTTAACTTTTTTTGCTTCGCGTTCTGGTGGACTAATTGTCATTATACTACTCCTAAAAACAAATATTTTATAATACTAGTAAAAAATTATTGTTAAAAATAAAATTAAAACAAAACTTTAATTAATAGATAATCAAGTACATTGAAAAATGTATTTTTATAGTATTTAACTCTTAATTTTTATTATTATTATATGTTTTATATTTTTAATTAAGGGACCGAATTTATAATATTTAATTATTTTAAAAGTAATTTTAAATATAAATATACACTATATTGTATATTTATTATTTATAAGATTAGAAATTGGCATCAGGTTATTTTCACAAGGGGCTACCCCCTTACTATCGTTACCCCTAATTCGTTTAACAATCTAGTTCGAGATGGTATAGTGTTGTTCCGAATTAGCTAAGACACCAAAAATGGTTTATTATATTTTATTATATAAGGTCAAAATCAATCGATCCTTTGTACATCTCAGCTGAAATTATTACTAATCTTACACTTGATGCCAATCTATCGGCTTGTCTTGCCGCGATCTAATAGAGAGCATTCATCTTGAGGTGGGCTTCTCACTTAAATGCTTTCAGCGATTATCCACTCCGTACATAGCTACCCAGCGTTTCCTATTGGCATAAGAACTGGTACACCATCGGTACGTCCCTTCGGGTCCTCTCGTACAATGTTGAGATCCTCTCAATGCTCTTACGCTTATACCGGATATGGACCGAACTGTCTCGCGACGTTCTGAACCCATCTCACGTACCGCTTTTATGGGCGAACAGCCCAACCCTTGGGACCTACTCCAGCCCCAGGTTGCGATGAAACGACATCGAGGTGCCAAACCTCCCCGTCGATGTGAACTCTTGGGGGAGATCAGCCTGTTATCCCTAGAGTAACTTTTATCCGTTGAGCGACGGCCCTTCCACTCGGAACCGTCGGATCACTAAGGCCGGCTTTCGCCTCTGCTCGACTTGTTGGTCTTGCAGTCAAGCTCCCTTATACCTTTGCACTCTACAGCTGATTTCCGTCCAGCTTGAGGGAACCTTTGCACACCTCCGTTACCTTTTGGGAGGTCACCGCCCCAGTCAAACTGTCCATCTGAAACTGTCAAGGATCCTGATTCAAGGAATCCTATTAGAATTCTAGCTCTTTTAGAGTGGTCTCTCACTAATGGCTCCATTAAATCCGAAAACTTAATATCAACGCCTCCCACCTAGACTGCGCAAAAAAAGCCCGAATCCAATTCCAAATTACAGTCAAGCTTCATAGGGTCTTTCTGTCCTGGTATAAGTAGTCCGCATCTTCACAGACATTTCTATTTCACCGAGTCTCTCTCCGAGACAGTGCCCAGATCGTTACGTCTTTCGTGCGGGTCGAAACTTACTCGACAAGGAATTTCGCTCAGTTATATCCTAACTTTTTCAAGAAAGGCTGGACTCTATCTTAGATATCAACTAAATCTAACTGACCATCAATTAAAACAAGTTTTTTTTTTGATTTACCTGTATTCATTTCAAGTCGAAAAGCATCAATTTTAAGTAAACCTTCAACAGTTAAATGTTGTTTGTTTTCAATTAATTGTAGAACTTTTCTAAACTTTAAAAAATCTATTTTTTTCTTTGTTTTCAAACTATGTTTTTCAAAAAAAGGAATAATGGTTTTATTTAAATGTTCAACACCTCGAACTCGATAACATAATCGATCGCCGTGGTTTTTTCTTACAACACCAAATTGCCAAAAATTTTTTAAAGCATACAATATTTGTTCATCACGTTTATGCTGAACAACACAAAATTCTGGTAAAACTTGAATACCAAGTGTCATTTCTGGATTTTTATTTAATCCTATAAAGAAACAACCTTCTCCGTCTACAAATCCAACAATCCATTGTGATTCTAATTGTGTCATAGTTTTATTTGTTTTTATATCTCCAAACGTATAGTCTCTGAGGATTCTAATTTACATTAGTCTTTCCTGCTGATTGTCCTCGTGCCATTCTCATTATCACTGACTTATTTTTAACACATCTCCAAGAGTTAACAAAAGTTAGTCCCGATATTGTTGTAATATAAAGGTCGAGTAGAGTTATGTTTTTGGGGAGTTTCCAGCATTTAGTTTGGTTTTACTAAGGCTAGCGATTTTGTTTTTTGAGCGTAATATCGTGTATTAACCTTAGGACTGTCAGAGTTACAGCCGCCGTTCACCGGGGCTTCAGTCGTTAGCTTTTTCCGAAGAATAACCAACTTCTTTTACCTTCCGGCACTGGGCAGACGTCAGCCCCCATACATTGTCTTACGACTTTGCGGAGACCTGTGTTTTTGATAAACAGTCGCCTGGGCCTGGTCACTGCGGCCTATATTAATATAGGCACCCCTTCTCCCGAAGTTACGGGGCCATTTTGCCGAGTTCCTTAGAGAGAGTTATCTCGCGCCCCTTAGTATTCTCTACCTACCTACTTGTGTCAGTTTAGGGTACAGGTTGATTTAATTTAATGGTAATAAAAGCTTTTCTTGGAAGTATGACTAAAACTAAACCAAAACTCTATAAATAGAGCTCTAGTTAGGTCGCATGTTTTCTAAAGAAAGTTTTTTTTCATTCTTTTAAGCATTCAATACTTCTACTAGAATACCAATATCTAGCTAGTTACCGCCTTCTCCGTCCCTCTTTACCAAATTAAATCAAGTACAGGAATATTAACCTGTTTTCCATCGACTACACCTTTCGGTCTCGCCTTAGGTCCTGACTAACCCTCCATGGACGAACCTTGTGAAGGAACCCTTAGGTTTTCGGGGCATTGGATTCTCACCAATGTTTTCGTTACTCAAGCCGACATTCTCACTTCCGTTTCGTCCATTAAAATTCACATTTTAACTTCACCCTATAACGGAACGCTCCTCTACCGTAACAGTTAAAAAACTGTAACCCACAGTTTCGGCGGATGGCTTAGCCCCGTTCATTTTCGGCGCAAAAAGGCTCTACCAGTGAGCTATTACGCACTCTTTCAAGGATGGCTGCTTCTAAGCAAACCTTCTGGTTGTCTTTGCCTTTTTACTTCCTTTATCACTTAGCCATCACTTTGGGGCCTTAACTGGTGATCTGGGCTGTTTCCCTTTTGACAATGAAGCTTATCCCCCACTGTCTTACTGGTTGATGGAAAGCGTATTTAGTATTCTTAGTTTGCCACGATTTGGTACCGCTTTCGCAGCCCGCACCGAAACAGTGCTTTACCCCTAAATAGCCCATCATCAACCGCTGCGCCTCAACACATTTCGAGGAGATCCAGCTAGCTCCGAGTTCGACTGGAATTTCACCCCTAACCACAGCTCATCCGCTGATTTTTCAACATCAGTCGGTTCGGTCTTCCACTTGGTGTTACCCAAGATTCATCCTGGCCATGGTTAGATCACTCGGGTTCGGGTCTATAAATAGTGACATATGCCCTTATCAGACTTGCTTTCGCTTTGGCTCCAAAAAGTTATTTTAACCAAGCCACTACCTATAAGTCGCCGGCTCATTCTTCAACAGGCACGCGGTCACTTTAGCTCCCACTGATTGTCAATTTATGATTTCATGTTCTTTTTCACTCCCCTACAGGGGTTCTTTTTCACCTTTCCCTCACGGTACTGTTTCACTATCGGTCATTTAGGAGTATTTAGTCTTACGAGGTGGTCCTCGTATATTCACACGGAATTACACGTGTTCCATGCTACTTTATAATCATTTTTTCTATTTTAAACTACTGGACTTTCACCATCTATGGTGCAGGATTCAGCTGCTTCGTTTAATAGTTTTTTTTTAATGATTAGACTATTTCCGTTTCGCTCGCCGCTACTAAGGAAATCGCTTTTGCTTTCTTTTCCTCTGCTTACTAAGATGTTTCAATTCAGCAGGTTGTCTCTTACTCAATTATGAATTCATTAAGTAGTTATATAGGTTTTCCTATTCGGGAATCTTCGGATCAAAGTTTGTTTCCAACTAACCGAAGCATTTCGTTGGTATCCACGCCCTTCATCGACTCTAAATGCCTAGGTATCCATCATAAATTTTAATATATTTGACCTAGTCAATATAAATCCAGTAAATAAAATTATTTTATTAAATTGGAGATAAGCGGATTCGAACCGCTGACATCTGCCGTGCAAAGACAGCGCTCTACCAACTGAGCTATATCCCCAATTTTAAATTTTTTTACTGGTGGGCTATACTGGATTTGAACCAGTGACCTCACCCTTATCAGGGGTGCGCTCTAACCAACTGAGCTAATAGCCCTGTTTACTTTAACTAATTAAGTTAAAGTAAAGTTATTTTTTATTCTTTTTTTGAAGGAGGTGATCCAGGGCCACCTTCCAGTAGCCCTACCTTGTTACGACTTCACCCTCGTCACTAACTGTGCCTTAGACGTTTACAACGGCTTCGGGCCTAGTCAGCTCCGATGGTGTGACGGGCGGTGTGTACAAGGCCCGGGAACGTATTCACCGCAGTATAGCTGACCTGCGATTACTAGCGATTCCAGCTTCATGTAGGCGAGTTGCAGCCTACAATCCGAACTGAGATTAAGTTTTTGAGGTTGGCTGTACTTTCACAAGTTAGCATCTCTTTGTCTTAACCATTGTAGCACGTGTGTAGCCCGGGATTTAAGGGGCATGCTGACTTGACGTCATCCTCACCTTCCTCCAGCTTATCACTGGCAGTCTTGCTAGTTTCCTAAAAGCAACTAACAATAAGGGTTGCGCTCGTTACAGGACTTAACCCTACGTCTCACGACACGAGCTGACGACAGCCATGCACCACCTGTATCTATGTTTAAACTTTTTCGTCTCCAAAAAATTCATAGTATGTCAAACCCCGGTAAGGTTCTTCGCGTTGCATCGAATTAAACCACATGCTCCACCGCTTGTGCGGGCCCCCGTCAATTTCTTTGAGTTTCACTCTTGCGAGCATACTCCCCAGGCGGGAAACTTAACGCGTTAGCTACAATACTGCATTTTAAAAACGCAATATTTAGTTTCCATCGTTTACAGCTAGGACTACTAGGGTATCTAATCCTATTCGCTCCCCTAGCTTTCGTCTCTGAGTGTCAGTTTTGGTCCAGTAGAGTGCTTTCGCCATTGGTGTTCTTACTGATATCTGCACATTTCACCGTTACACCAGTAATTCCCTCTACCTCTGCCATACTCTAGTTTAAAAGTTTCAACTGCCTGCCTAAGGTTGAGCCTTAGTTTTTAACAGTTGACTTTTTAAACCACCTACAGACGCTTTACGCCCAATCATTCCGGATAACGCTTGCATTCTATGTATTACCGCGGCTGCTGGCACATAGTTAGCCAATGCTTATTCATTAGATACCGTCATTATCTTCTCTAATAAAAGAAGTTTACAACCCGCAGGCCTTCATCCTTCACGCGGTATTGCTTCGTCAGGCTTGCGCCCATTGCGAAAAATTCCTCACTGCTGCCTCCCGTAGGAGTCTGGGCCGTGTCTCAGTCCCAGTGTGGCTGATCATCCTCTCAGACCAACTACTGATAATTGCCTTGGTAAGCCTTTACCTTACCAACTAGCTAATCAGACGCAAGCTCATCTTTAGGCAGTAACCTATTTAACTTCTCAGCATATAAAGTATTAGCAACCGTTTCCAGTTGTTATCCTTTTCCTAAAGGTAGATTCTTACGCGTTACTCACCCGTCCGCTACTAAGTATTATAATTCAATGAATTATTATCTTCGTTCAACTTGCATGTGTTAAGCATACCGCCAGCGTTCATCCTGAGCCAGAATCAAACTCTCCGTGATAGTTTTTTAATAAAAATATTTAATTAAAAAAAATTTATAAATATTTTTATTTACATTTGTGTATTCAACAAAATTTATTTTAGTTTTTAAAATATATACCATCAAAACAGGTATACCTATGTATTAATTTTTATTCTAATAAAAACACTTAATTTAAATTAAGTGTTTTTATTAGAATTATTTAGATTGGAAATTCAAAACCTGTACCGATAGGTACTAGATGACCTAAAATAAGGTTTTCTTTTAAACCTCTTAAAAAATCACGCTTTTGTAAAATAGCTGCTCTACTTAAAATTTTAATTGTTTCTTGAAAACTAGCAGCTGATATAAAACCATCCATTTCTAGACAAGCTTTACTTATACCTAAAATAATTGGTTCATATTGAGATTTTTTACCTTTTAAACAACTATTAATTAATTCAATCCAATCTAAATAAACAATATCTCCCCTTAAAAGTCCAGTATTTCCTGGATTAGTTATTCGAACTTTAGAGGTCATTTGTTTAACTATAATTTCAATATGTTTATCTGAAATATTTACTCCTTGAGACTGATAAACTTTTTGAACAGAATCAACAATATACTGTTGAATAAAAATAATACTTTTATATACTGCTTCTTTTTTAGAATAGTGCTTTTTATATTTTTTAAATTTTAATTGAATTAACGAATTTAAACTAAATTGATCTTTTACGTTTTCTCTTGCTTCCAAAAGTTGCTCAATTTTAGGAATACCTTGAACAATATCTTCAGTCTTTAAATTTTTATAAGTTAATGTTAATAATGGTGAATTCGTGTTTATAAAGTCACCCTGTTTTAAATTGCAAATACAGCCAGGCGATAATAATAACGATTTCGCACGTCGTAATAATATTGTATTTCTATTTAAAAAAATAACTTGCCCGGATTGATTAACTGCAAAATTTAAAATAATTTCTTTTGAACAAGGAACAAACTCACCTAATTTTACTTTTAATTTATTTATTCTTAAAGAATTTAAAAAATTTAATGGAATTTTATATGTTAAAAAATCAGAATTTGTTAAATATATTAATTCAGGAAATAATGATACTTTTTCTTTTAAATTTTGTTTTAAATTAAATATATTATTTATATTTTTATAGTTTTTATTTTGTTTACTAATAAATTTTTTAAAATAATTAGAATAATAAAAAAAAGATGAATTATAACTTTTTAAAACTTCTCCTTTAAAATCACTTAATTCATATTTTAATTGAGGTAGTTCATTGGTTAGCAATGAGTTTTTATTATTATAACTAGATACTGTTTTAATTTTATGTTTAATTAATTTTAACTTATTAAAAATACTATTGGAGGTTTTATTAATTCTAATTAATACTGAATCATTATAAAGATTACTAAACTGTTTTTTAAAAATAAAATTTATTTGAAATAAAAAACTATTATTTTTAATTAAAAAAGGTCTAAAATTAATATAAATTTTTGAACTCTTTTTTTCTTTTTCAATATTAATATTTAATTTTTGATATTTATTTCTATACACATTTAAAGTAATTAAATTATTTAATATTTTTTTGTTAATATTATAAATAGTTGAACTAAAATTATTATTATTACTTAAAGAACTGTTTCTATATAAATAAATAAATGTACAATATGAAATATAAAAATTACAAAAACTATTTGTTTTATTTTTTAATATATAAAAATTAAAGTTTTTTTTATAATTATAATTAAAAATATAAAAAACCTTTAATTTTTTATTATCATTATTAACAAATATATTATTATTAAAATTTTTTTTATATAAATTTTTTTTAAAAATACTATTAATTAATAATAATATAGAAATACTATTAGTATATATATTTTTAAAATAATAATAACCGTTTAAACTAAAAAAATCATAGAAATTATAATAGTTTTTTTTATTTAAATTAAAATAATGTTTTTTTAATACATAACTTTTAATTTTTTTTAAAGGTAAACTTCTGAAATTATATTTATTATTATTAAATAATAAATTATTACAATAAGTAAATTTAGTTAAAAGCTTTTGTTTTTTTATTAAAATAAAAGGACTATTAAATATTTTTTTTTTAATTATGTTATTAAAAGGGAATTTTAAAATATAATAACGTAAATCATTTTGTGGTAATAATAAATTTTCTTCATAAAAATACAAAAGTTTTGAAAAATTATTTAAATAATTAAAATCAAACCCTTTTTCAATTAAACAGATATTTTTAAATTTACTAAAGTTTATTACTAGATTAGAATTATAGTTAAATGATATTTTTTTAATTAATAATTTTGGTTTATAACGACTATAATTATTAACATATATATTTGAATTAATAATTAAAAATATACGTTTTAAATTATTTAAATATTCTGTTTGATTACAATTCTTGGCTAATAAACTTTTATTGAAAAACTGATTTTTCAAATATTGATTTAAAAAACTTGGCTTATATTTTATTTTTTTTAAATTAGATGTTTGAAAAAATATTAGACGATAAAACTTATTTATTAAACTAATATTATTTACGTTATTGTTTAATTTTTTATAATTTATTATAGTTTTTATTTTAACTTTATAAAAATAAAATTTAGTAAAACGAAAATCATTATTTGTATTGTTCAAATAAGTATTTAAAAATTTGGATCCGTTAAAAATAAAAATACTGTTTAATAATATTTTTTTAATTTTAAAATTAAAAAAAGATTTTAAAAAATTATTACGGTTATTAAATTTAGTTTTTAAAAAATTATTTTTGAAACGAAAAGTAAAAAATTTATTTAATGTTACTATATTTTCAAATAATACATGTTTAGTTATAAAATGACCGCTTGGAATAATTTTTTTATAGTTTAAAAATAGTAAATCAGATTTATTTATTATATAAACCCAACCACTATAATTATTTGTTAATTTTTGTTTATTATAATTAAAATAAAAAATTTTATTTAAAGTAAATAAATTATTATTTTTTATTTCTAAATTTTTAAAATTATTATTTAATTTATAGTTTTTAATATAATATAAGCTTAATATGTAACTAAAAATATAATTTATATTTATTAGAAAAATATTTTGTATATAAATATTATTATAGTTAGTTAATATAAATTTTAATTTAAAATTAAAAAATTTGAACTTTATAAAGTTAAAAACATAGTTTTTTGTTCTTACTTTTTTTTTATTAGATTTTAATAAATAAGAAAATAAACTATTTGATAATTTTTTTTCTTTAAAATTATTTTTTATTTGAATTCTAAATAAATATAAACTATTTATAGGAAATATTTTTTTTATTTTAAGCGCTTTATTAAAAAATAATTTATTTAAAGTATCAGAATAACTTAATTCTATTTTCGATGAAATAAAATGATAATTAAAATTAGATAATTCTAAATTATTATTTTTAGTTAAACCAGTATAATATATATTTGGTAAAAATAAAAAATCAAAAGTAGATTTATAAAATACCCAATAATCATAAGAATCATTATTAGTAAATAATAAGATATTTTTTTTTAAATAATCATTTATCCAATATTTTTTGTTTTTGCTTTTGCTTAAAAAATGCTTATTATAATTTTTATTAATTAAAATATTATTATAAAATGAATCAAATTTTATTAATTTATTAATATTTTTTATATAAAAATTATTTAAATAACAAACCCATTTTTTTTCAAATAAATAACTTAGATTATAAATAAAAGTATTTTTTTTATAAAAAAATGTATCTAAATGATTGATATTATCATATTTTATTAAACTAGTTATAAAACTATTTGGTATATTCGTTTTACTATTTAATAATTTTTCTAAATAAAAAATAGTTACTTTATTTTTAAGTTTATTATTAAATAATGAATGGAAAAAATTCAATTTATAATTTATAGTTTTTGTATTTATTATTTTTAACTTATTTATTTTTTTACTGTTAATAATAAAATAATCTGAAATAACGTTTTTTGATAATATATAAGGTTTATTAAAAAAGCAACTAATAAAAAAATAAGATTTCAATTTATTATTATTAAAATTATTATAATTATATAATGTAAAAATTTTAAAATTTTGTAAATTCGTTTTAATTTTAAAACTATTATTAGTATAGTATTTAAAATTAATTTTATTAATTAATTCATATTTATTTTTTAATTTATTTGATTTTGAAAACCATATAATAGAAATATTAAAATTATTTTTTTTATTTAAAAAAAAATAAGTTTTATTAATTTGTAAATTTAAATTTAATATTTTTTTATCAAATATAATATTTAAATTATTAAGTAGATTTAACTGTTTATAATTATTATATTTTAATACTAATAATGGATCTAATTTGGAACTTTTATTATAAAATAATAATAAAAAGATATTATTATATGAAATTAAATTATTTATTGAAAAAGAAACAAAAAAATATTTTTTTAATTTTTTATTAATAATATAGATTTCATTGTTATTAAATTTATTTAAAAAATTATAAAAAATATTAATACTTAAATTGATATTCTTTATAAATTCTAAAAAAGTAATATTAGAAAAAATTAAATTATATTTAATATTATTATTTATATTAATTTTGTCTTTTTTATTAAAATTTTTATTTTTATATAAATCTATTTTAAAATTTGAAGATAAAAATGAAGAAATATAGCTTGAAAAATAAAAATAAACAAGTTCTTTGTTCAAATATAAAATTTTTTTTTGATTACTGTGTAATTTGTTATTCTCTAATACTAAGTTTTTTAAATTAGTTTTTGATTTTAATAAATTATTTATGTTTAAATTCTTATTTAATAAAAAATAAAATATAATTGAAATATGAGAAATATTAAATAAAATACATTTTTGTTTAAAAAAAAATGTATTTAAAAATAATTTTTCAGAGTAAAATAAACCGTAATTACTATTATTTGGTAATATTATTTTTAATTTATTATTTAATAAATTTTGTTTATTTTTAAAATAAACAAAATTATTTTTTTTAAAAAATAATTTTTTATTTTTTATAATATTATTTTTATTAAATAAAAAAAATGATTTATTAAAAAAGTTATTTTGTATTTTATAAAAAAAATTAGAATTTATGTTATGTTTTTCAAAAAACGATAAAAATAAATAATTAAAATTATTTGAATTATATAAATTTGATTTAATTAAATAAATATTATTATTATTTAATAAAGTTTTATTATATATTAAAATATTTTTTTGTTCTAGAAAATCCTTATTTATTTTTAATAAAATATTATTATTACTATTTTGAAAAAGTTTAATATTTTTATAAAAATAAATTATATTATTAGAAAAATAATTTAAAAATACATTATATGATTTAATATCTAATTTTTTATCAATAGTTAATAGATTTATACTAGTCTTAATATTATTATTTAAGAAATAAAAAGGCCATATTGAAAGATTGATATTTAAATAGGGTTTAAAAATATTTTCAACTGTAGTTGAATTATCGTTAATTTTATTAAATAAATAATGTTTATTTAATAACCTTTTTTCTATTTTATTAAATTTATTATTTAATTTTTTATATAATAATTTATAAAAAATAGCTAAGATAAAAAAGTTTAATGATGAATTATTAAAAAATAAATAAGAAGGATTTTTATTAAAATTATTACAAATTTCAACTGAATTAGAAATAGAATCAAAATCGTCTAATTTATTAAATAGATTATTTTCACTAATATTACTACCCAATTTATTATAAAAAAAACTTATTATTGTACCTTTTTTATTATTATAGTTTAATTCAAAAAAACCAAAATCAAAATTATTAGATTTATTAAATATTTTTTTAATATTATTATGTTTAGAAAAACTTTTTAAATTTGAAATAAAAAACTTTTTATTTTTTTGTGATCGATTATTTTTAATTGAATAATCATTATTAAAATAATATTTATATTTTAAATTTTTTAATTTAAATAAAACCGGGTACTTTAAATTTAAATTATTAAGTGTTATATTTTCAAAAACATTCAAAACTGCTTTATTTTCTATAATAAATAAATTTGTTAAAATTAAATTAAAAGGCGTTTTAAAAATATAAAAATAATTATATTTTATTATTTTTTTAAAAAATTTTGGTTTGTTTAATTTACAAAATAAAAAACAACTTATTGGTAAAATATTATTATTATTATAGTTTTCAAATAATATTACTTTATTTATTGAATTTAAATTAATACATATTTTGTAAATAAAACCATAAGAATTTTTTTTTTTATTAAAAAAAGGTAAAAAATAAGTTTTTTTTAGTTTTTGTATATTATTATTAAAATTATTATTAAAATTTGAATATTTAAAAGAATATGTATTAATATTTGAATAAATTTTTTTATTTTTAATAGAAGTTTTAATAAATAATTTTGAAAAATTATTTTGTTTACTAATAAATTTTTTTTTAAAAGTAGTTGAGACTTGAAAATAATCATAGTTTATAAATAAATTAGATTCTAAAATAGAATAATATAAAATTTTATGAGTATTTATTTTATTATAAAAATTAAAAATTTTGAATTTTTTAAAATTAGGATTATTAAAATAATTTTTATTTTTTTTACTTAAATAAAAATTATTTTTATTTGGAAAAACTAAATTGTATAAACAAATGAAATTATTAAAAAAAATAAAGTCTCCAGCTTTAATAAAAATATTTAAAGGCTTCAAAATATTTTGTTTATTAGATGCTAAAACCCATAATTCACCAATTTTTGAATTTACGTATTTATTTAAATTTGTATCTGTTTTAGTTAATAAATTAATTGATTTACTCTTTTTAAAACGAATTTCACCAGAAAATTCAGAATATATAGTTTGAAAAATATCTACGCTTTGCTCTAATTCAGTTATAAAACCTATAGGTTCTGCTAATACTTGATTTCTAGAAACTTTTTGACCTTGTTTAACAAATAATAATGTAAACAGAGGTAAAATAATTTTTTTTATTTTTAAAGATTTTGATTTTAATAAACAAAAACTTTTTTGCTTTGTTAAAAAAGCAATTTTTCCATGTGTAGTTCGAACAAATTTACCATTTATTGTATTTGGGAATTCAATATAACCATTAAACATTGCACGAATTTCACTTGAACTTTGACCTGAGAAAACACCACCAGTATGAAATGTACGCATTGTTAATTGTGTACCAGGTTCTCCAATTGATTGAGCAGCAATAATACCAACTGATTCACCTAAAGAAACTAAACGATTAGAAGATAAACTCCAGCCATAACAAAGTTGACAAACATAATTTTTATCTTGACAGGTTAGCGGTGAACGAACTAAAATTGGTTTTTTACTTTTTAATAAAATATCTATAAGTTGCGTAGTTATTTCTTGATTTCTTATTGCAATTTTTTTAGTTTCTGATTGTTTTTTTAAAATAGAAGAATCTTTAAAAAAACTATGTGTATTTGATTTTATTAAAATATCATAAATGTCTTCTGCTAATACACGACCAATTAATCTATTTTTCAATGATAAAAGTTTTTTATTATTATTTGTTTTTAAATCATATAAATAAATACCTCTTAAAGTTAAACAATCGTATAAACGAATAATAACATGTTGAGCAACATCTACTAATCGACGTGTCAGATAACCAGAAGTAGCAGTCCTTAAAGCAGTGTCAACAACACCTTTTCTAGCACCATAACATGAAATAACATATTCAGTTAATGTCAAACCTTCACGAAAATTACTTTGAATTGGAAAGTTAATGATACGACCACTTGGGTCAGCCATTAAACCCCTCATACCAACTAATTGACGAACTTGTGAAATATTACCGCGAGCTCCAGAAAAAGCCATCATATAAACTGGATTTAAAACATCTTTATTTTTAAAATTATTAATTACTTCCTGTTTTAAAATTTCGTTAGTATTATTCCACGTATCAATTACTTGAGAAAAATATTCAATAGATGTTAAATAACTTTTTTCAACATCTTGATTAGTATAGTTTAATTTAGATTCAGTATTAAATAATAATTTATTTTTTGTTAATGGAATTTGCAAGTCATCAATACTTAATGATAAACCAGCTTTTGTTGCATAAGAATAACCTAGTTTTTTTAAAATTTCAACTAAATCAACGGTTTTTTTTTCTCCAAATAACGTTATTGACCAATAAATTAATTTTTTTAATCTACTTTTATTAAACGTTTTATTAAAATAAAGAAAATTTATATTTTTATTTTTAATCATTTTAATTTATATATATATAAATATAATAATATATTTTTTATTAATATATTAAATTTTAATTAACCTATAAAATAGGACTATAATTTAATAAAATAATACTTCAAAAATTAGTTTATTCATTAATACACGACCTGGTGTTGTTTTAATATAAATTAAATTTTTATTAAACTGCCAATTATAATATAACTTATATTCTGAATAAATTTTACTTATATTACCACGTTTATCAATTTGAATTTCTAAGCAATTTTGACAATTTAAATTAAATTCGATTTTCTTATTATATTTTAACCAAATTAAAGTATGTAACTCTAATAATTTTTGATTAAATAATTGAAAAACCTGATCAATATTACTAAAAATTAAAAATAAATTTTTATTCATTATTGTTAATTTATCTTCTTTATTTATTTTATATAATAAATAATTATTAAAATAATTAAAATTTTTGATTCTTTTTATTTTATCTAAAGTTGTAAGATAATAACAACCTAATACCATGTCTTGACTAGGAACAATAATAGGCTCACCTGTAGCAGGAGACAAAATATTATTACGGCTACATAATAATCTCCAAGCTTCAGAACAAGCTTCATAAAAAATAGGAACATGAACAGCCATCTGATCTCCATCAAAATCAGCATTAAAAGCTGAACAGACTAATGGATGTAATAGAATAGCTCTACCAGAAACTAGCTTTGGTTTAAAGGCTTGTATACCTAATCTATGTAAAGTAGGAGCACGATTTAATAAAACTGGTCGATTTTCCATAATTAATTTAATAAGAGTCCAAATAACCTTAGATTTATTTTTAATTAACCTTTTAGCATTTATAAAATTTTTGGCAAATTTTTTTAATAATAATTGACGTATTAAAAAAGGTTGAAATAATTCAATTGCCATTTCCTGGGGTAATCCGCATTCATATAACTTTAAATTTGGACCTACAACAATAACAGATCTACCTGAATAATCAACCCTTTTTCCTAATAAATTTTGACGAAAACGGCCTTTTTTACCCTTCACCATATCAGATAAAGATTTTAAAGGCCTATTATTAGATGAAGTAAATAATTTAGAATCACCTTTTCCGTTTTCAAGTAAAGCATCAACTGATTCTTGTAATAATTTTTGTGCATATCTCATTTCTGGAGATACATTTAAAGAATAAAAATCATTAGATAATCTTTTTAATCTTTCATTTCTAAATATTACTTTTTGATATAATTTATTTAAATCTGAAACTGCGACTTGTTGACTATCTAAAACAAGAATTGGACGTAAATCAGGAGGTAAAACTGGAATAACGTTTAAAATCATCCACTCAGCTTTAACTTCTTTTTTTAAAAAAGGTTGTAATAATTTTAAACGACGAAAATAAGTAGCCCTTAATGAACGTAAGGTTTCTACCTTTCTAAAAATTTTAATAAATTTATTATAATCCTTTAATTTTAATAAAAATTTATTATTTTTAAAACTATTTTTTTTTAATTTTATTTTCTCTTTATTTTGTTCAAAATTACTAGTATTATCATTAAAAAATATTCGAAATTTTAAAAAGTTTTCATAGTATTTTATTTGCTTATTTAAATTTAAAACTTTATTTTTAATATTAGAAATTAATAATTCAATTGAACTAAATTTTTTAGTTTTAACCCTATTAAGATTTTTATATAAACATAAAAAATCATAATTTTTTGTGTTATTTTTATTTAAATTTATTAGTGAAGAATTTGAATTTGAATTTGAATTTGAATTTGAATTTGAATTTGAAATAACGTTTTTTTTTTCAGACATATTTTTTTTAATATTAGAACTTAGAAAACTAATATCAAAAGTTTTTAAAATATTTTGAATTGCAATAGCCCCTATTTGAGGTTCATCAAAACATATACTTCGGTCAACATAACAAGGTATAATTTTATCATTTATGGAAGCAGATTTAGTAATATAAAATAAAAATGTTTCCCAATCAGTTTGATTGTTCCATAAAAATAATTGGCTTATTATATAATATTTATTAAAGTGTAACTGATTTTTAAATATAAACTGTTCTATTAAATTATTAAAAGTAAAATAATCTAAACTATTGTTTAATTTATTAGAAGATGTTATTAAACCAGTTTTTAAATAATCAAAACATAAATATTGTTCATAAATAAAATCTTTTTCTTTTATTTGAATTTTATTATTTAAAAAAAATAATTCTTTTAGTTTAGAATGCCAAATAATATTTTTAATATATATATAAGTACTCGAAAAAACATCTTCTATTTCAATTGTATTCAATATTAATTCCATATTGTTATAGCTAGCATTATTTTTATATTTAAAATCATAAGAGAAATTAATGAATAAATTATCATAAATACCAAAAAAAGAAATTATTTTTTGCAATACTATATTTTTAGAAATATACAAATCATTATTTATAAAACTTTCATTTATATTTAATAACTTATTTGTTTTTTTATAAAAACTATTTTCTTTTACATCTAGTAATAGTTCATTAAAAAAACTATTTTTTTTAGAATTTTTTAATAAATATTTAAAATCTTTTTGTAAAATATTAAGGCATATTTTTAAATCAAAATTGTTTGTTTCTTTTTGTAAAGTAATTAAATATTTTTTATCTAACCAAATAAAAGAAAAAAAATTTAAGTTATTATTTAATTTATTCAACCACACAGGATGTCTTAAACTTATTATTTTTTCTTCTTCTAGATCATATATATCAAAAAATTTTTTTATACCATCGTTTTTATTTGAATTTAATGAAACAACTGATTTATTATTTATTACTTCATTACTTATATTGTTTTGTGAATTAGTTTCTATATCACTTTTTGGTTTTGGTGAAACTGCAACTAATTCTGTTAATGCACCATAATTACTAAAAAAAAATGCAATCAATTGTTTTTTTTCATTATAAATTAATTTTTTATAATCATTTTCTTCATAATTATTACTATTATTATAATTTTCTATTAAATCACATTTTGAAATTAAAAGTTTTTTAAATAATTTAATTTTACAAATAATTAAACTTTTTTGAATTGTTGTAAATAATATCGAAGTTATAAATTTACGAAATTTATTATTACCTAATGGATTTTTTAAATTTGATTTAATATTAGATTTATTATTATAGTAAAAATTTGAATAATCCAAATCCAAATCCAAATTCAAATTATTTAAAATAATAGAATTATTCAAGTTTAATTTATTTTTATTAATTTTAAAATATCTAGGAATAAAATAAAAATTAAAAATTTCTTTTTTATTTTTTTTATTTAAATAAAATTGATTAAATAGCTGATTTTTTAATTTATTTTTAAATTTAATATTAACTAAATCTGATTTTTGGTCTTCTAAATTTCTATGAAAATTTAATAATAATAAATTAGGCTCTTCTAGTTTTTCTAATTGTATATCTTTGATCGTAATATTATCAAATTCAACTTGTTTTTTTTCATCTAAATCAAAATTACTAAAATTAAAATTATTTTCAAGTCTACTGTTTTTATTTTTAAATAAATCATAATTTAAAGATAATTTATTTGATTTATTATTAATATAAAAATTTGAATTATTAATAAAATTAAACTCATATTCAGAATATAAATTTTTTAATAAAATTTGAAACCTAATTATAGAAAAACAATATTCATTTATTTTTGTTATATGGTTTTTTAATAAATTTTTTTTTAATTTTTTTTTATATGAAATAATTTTAAAAAAACATACATCTGATAAAATACCATAATTTTTTTTTGATTTCAATATTTTTTTATGTTTATTTTTAAATTTAATATTATTATTAGTAATACTATTAAAATCTTGATTATAATATTTTTCTAATAGAATTAAATTATTAATTATATGCATATTATAATATTTCATTTTATTTTTTACTTTACTTAAAGTAACATGAAGTTTTTTGATATCAATTTTTTTAGTATATTTAAATTTAAATATTTTATTAGTTTTTATAAAATTTATTTTTTCAAATTGTGAATATGTTTCATAAAAATTAGACAAAATATTTGAACTATATTTTATCTTCTTATTTTTATTTTTTGTATTTTCTTTATTATAATCTTTTAAATAAAAATTATTTTTAATTTCAGATTTATTATTATCTAACAAAGAAAAATTTTTATAATTCATACTATTTAATTCTTTTTTTTCATCATTTAAATAAAGCCACCAAATAAATGTTACTAACTTATCTTTATAATTTTTAAAATTTATTTTTTTTGAATTCGATAAACTATAATTATTAAAAATAAAAAGACTTAAAATATTATTATTAATTATTAATTTTTCTTTATTAATATTAAAAAAAAAATAGCCACTTTGAAATACTTTAAAGGGGGACTCTTGAAAATTAGAAAAATTAACAAACATATTTATATTATTAAAATAAGTTTTCTTATTCGATTTTATATTATAGATTAAATTAATGTTTTCTAATCTATTAAAATTATTTTTTTCTTTTTTCAATTTATAGTTATTTATTTTAATTAAATTTCCAGTAGTGATAAAAAAACTATTTTTTTTATTTAAAATTAATTTTTGTAATAGTTTATTATTGTTAAATAATAAAATTGGAAAATCAAGAGAATAAGAATTTTTTTTTAGAATTATATTTTTAACTTTATAACTATTTTTATTAAAACTTAATAAACCTTTATTATTTTTATTAATATTTAAATCTAATAAATTAAATTTAAAATTATTTTTTGAAATACTATGAATAATTAAATTTATTGGATTACTTAGTCTTAAAATAATTTTTGGCTGATTATTTAATTTTATATTATTAATCCAATTTTTATTTAAACCAATAATATTATTTTTTAATTTATAAAATTTTTTTAATTTATAAATTTTTTTATAATCTTGTTTAATATTATTTCTATTTTTAATAAATAAATTATTATTATTATTTAATAGTAAAAAATTATAATTATGATTAAAAATCGATGAATTTAAAATTGATTTATCACCTATTAAATTATTTTTTAATATAGAAGAAAAATTTACATAATTTAAATTATGTTTAAAAGATTTTACTTGAGTTGATAAAAATTCTAGACAATATGCAATAGATTCTAAGTTTTTTCTTTTAAAATTTAAAATAATAGAAATATAACTTATAGAACCTTTTAAATACCATATATGAGTTACGGGGGAAACGAGTTCAATATAACCTAATTTATATCTTCTACTTGATAAATCTTTTAATGATCCAAAAATTGTCTCACAAAATAACCCACCTTTTTCAGGTTTTAATGTTTTATAATTAAATGTTTTTGGATTTAAAATTTTTCCTTTATTTAATTTTTCTTTTATATTATTATTTGTATCAATTTTAGTAGTCTTTAAGAGGTCTATTTGTGTCCACTGTTTTATTTTTTTAGGAGATGCTAAACTAATTTTTATAGATTGAAATTTCAAAAAATTAGAATCATTTTTAGATTTATTAATTAAAAAATTTATATTCATAAAAAGTCCCTTTTATTTTTATATAAATTTTTTATATTACTATAAAAAATTTATATCTATTTTTTCAGGTTTACCTGTAGATGCTATCTTATAAATAGAAATATCTAAACAAAGAGCCTGTAACTCTCGAATTAAAACTTTAAAAGATTCTGGTGTTCCACATTTAATTGACTTATTATTAAGAATTGATTTTGTTAATTTATTTCTTCCTTCAATATCATCTGATTTTATCGTTAATAATTCTTGTAAAATATAAGAAGCCCCAAATCCTTCTAAAGCCCAAACTTCCATTTCACCTACTCTTTGACCACCTTGTTTTGATCTACCTCTTAATGGTTGTTGAGTAATTAAAGAATAAGGACCAGTTGAACGGGCATGAATTTTTTCATCTACTTGATGAATTAATTTTAAAATATAAGCTTTACCAACTGTACTTGGTTGTTCGAAACAATCACCCGTACGACCATCAAATAGGCGTATTTTACCTGGAAAATTCGGGTTAAATAACCAATATTGTCCTGTTTTAATACGTGCTTCATATAATTTTGAATATACCAAACTTCTTGATGCTTCAGAACCATATATTTCATCAAATGGTTGTATTTTATAACATTGACCTAAATATGTTCCCGCTAACCCTAATAAACATTCAAAAATTTGTCCTACGTTCATACGTGAAGGAACTCCTAATGGGTTTAAAACTAAATCTAATGGTGAACCATCAGGTAAATAAGGCATATCTTCAGACGATAAAATATTCGAAATTATTCCTTTATTTCCATGTCGTCCAGCTATTTTATCACCTACTTGAATTTTTCTTTTCTGAGCAATATATATATGTACTTTTGTTATTTTTTTTATTTGATTATGTTTTTTTTTAATATCATACTTTAAATTTGATAATAAATAATTACTTTTTTTAAATCCAATTTTAAAAATAAAATTATATAAAGACGTTATAATAAAATTAGGATTTTTATTTTTTAAAAAATAGAAAATTTTTTTATTAAAGAAATCTCTATTTTTTAATTTATTTAATAAGAATGAGTTATGAAAAATTTTTAAATATTTTATTTTTTCATAATTATTTAATTCATTTTTTTCTAAAATATTAAAAAAAGGGAATAATAAAATCCTTTTTCGTTTTTTATATTTAATTTTACTATTAATATTTTTTTGTTTTAATAAAAACTTTTCAATATTAGTTGATATTTTTAATTTTTTTTTATTTTTTTTAGTTATATAATTTGTTTTATAATAAAAATTATAAAAACTATTTAAATAAAAATATTTTTTTATTTGATTATTTTTTATTAATTTTAATAATTTGTTTTCAAAAAATAAATTTAACTTTTCTATATTTAATTTTGAAAATCTAAAATTATCTTTTAAATAAAAATTTTTTTTTTTCAAAAATTTATAAATAAAGAAATTTTTATTTTTTATTATTTTTTTATTATTTTTTACTAAATTATTATTATTATCTAAAGTATTAAAATTAGAAGGTATTTCTTTTTCTATTAATTCAATATGAACAATACGACCTTTTATTCCTAATGGCACACGTAATGAAGTATCTTTTGTTTTTGGTATAGATTTTCCAATTATATCATATAGTAATTTTTCATATGCTGATAATTTTTTTTGTCCAATCGGGGAAACTTTCCCAACTAAAACGTCTCCTTCTTCAACCCAAGTTCCTAGTTTTACAATACCATTATCATTTAAATAGTTAAATGAGTTTTTTTCATTTAATTTAGATGTAAGTTCTTCAGGTCCAAACTGAGTATCTCTAATTTCAGTTTCATATCTCTCAATATGTAAACTTGTAAAAATATCATCATAAACTAATCTTTTATTTATTAAAACGGCATCTTCAAAATTATAGCCTTCCCAAGGTAAATAACCTATTAAAAGATTTTGACCAATTGATAGTTCGCCTTGACAACTTGTTGAATTGTCAGCTAAAACATCACCACTTTCTACCCATTGACCTTGTTGAACAATTGGTCTATGAACTAAATAAGTATCTTGATTTGATCTATAAAAAGGATCACATTTATAATTTAATTTAACTTTTAATAATTTATTTTTATTTATTAAATTAATATGGGTAAGGTTATAATTTAAAATAGAAAAATTTGGATTTGGTTTTAAAAAAATATTTTTAAAATTGAAATAATTTGTTAAATCTGAATTAAAAGATTGAGTTATTTTTTTTTTTAATAAATTATGTATATACAATTTTTTTTTATTATTTATAATTAACTTATTATTTTTTTTTAAATTAAAACAATTAACTTTTATTAATGAATTTAAATATGTCTGTTTATTTAAATTAATATTTTTTTTTATAAAACGATTGTCTTTGCTATTTTTTTTTGTATAAAAATAACTAAAATTTTTTGTGTTCCAACTAAATTGTTTAATTAAATTTTTATTTAATACTTTTTTAAAATAAAAATTTTTTGATAAATTTGTTTTATTTAATGATAAATTAAAATATGTAGGAGAAATTATTTTATTTGGTTTTCTTTTTTTTGAATTTATTTTTGATAAATTTAAAAAATTCATAGTTAAATAAAAAGTTAATGGACTTTTTTCTATAATTAGATTTGAATAATTAATTATAAGATTTGTATTTTTAACTTTTTTTAATAAAAATAGATTATTTTTTGATAAAAATGGTTTAAATTTTGATTTATAATAATTAGTTTTTTTTGAATAATAATAAATTATTTCAAAAAGTGATAAATTATAATTTTCAAAATTTAAATTAAAAATATTATTAATATTTTTTATATTTAATAAAGAAAAATTATTGATTTTTAAATTTTTGAAATATAATTTATTATCATTTAAATAAACAAACTTATTAAATCCAAATAAATTGATTTCAACTTTTTTTATTTTATTTAAATTAATCTTATTTTTACTAATATTTTTATATTTTTTATTAATAATAATTTTATTATTAATTTGTTTTAATTTATAATTAAAAGTAAATTTATTACAATCTTTTAATTTATATTTTGAAAATATATTTTTTCTAGAACTTAAAACAATTATTTTTTTACCATCAACATATGTTACTAAACCAGCGTTTTTTGCTTGTATTGCATAATTAATATTTGCGATAATATTTGATTCTAAACCAGTACCTACAATAGGAAAAGTTGGTTTTATAATTGGTACTGCCTGTCTTTGCATATTTGATCCCATTAACGCCCTATTTCCATCATTATGTTCTAAAAAAGGTATCAAAGACGTAGCAATAGAAATCATTTGAATAGAATTTATAGCTATGTAATCCATTTTAATTCTAGATACTCTTTTAAATTCTTTTAATTGACGACAAGGTATATCTATTTTACCAGGTAAAAAATTAAGTTTATTTTTTTTTATATCTCCTGGTGCAATATTAAAATTTTTTTCTTGATCAGAAGAAAATAAAAATAAACCTTGATTTAATAAAATAAAACCCTTATACATTTTATAAAAAGGCGTTTCAATAAAACCTTTAGAATTTAAAGATGAATAAATAGTAAATGAATTTACTAAACCAGCGTTTTGTCCTTCTGGGGTTTCAATAGGACAAATTCTACCATAATGGGTTGGATGAATACCCCTAATAGCCATACCAGCTGTATCTCGACTTATACCACCAGGTCCTAAGGAACTAAGTCTACGTTTATGAGTAATCTCTGCTAATGGGTTTGTTTGATCTAATAATTGAACTAAAGGATTTGTATTAAAAAATTCTCTTAATACATTATTAAATAATTTAGAATTTATTATAATTTCTAAATTTAAATTTTGTTTATTTTTAAATTTAAATATTTGATTTTCAATTTTTAGTTTATTATTTGATATTTCTAATAAATTATTTTTTTTATTAATATTATTTAATATATTAAATTTTTCAGTTTTTTTTAATAAATTAAAATATTTTTTTATTTTTATTAATTCAAAATATGAAAAAATATTTTTTTTTATATTATAAATATTATTTGAGTTTTTAATAATATCTAACTGTCTTTTTATTATATTAATTTGATCCTTTTTAACTAATATTATAGAATTGGAGATACCCTTATTTACAAAAAATCCATTTTTTAATTTGTTATATCCAAAAATAAAATTTGTTGGTTTATTTAATTTATCATTTAAAATTAATTTATCACGAATATTTTTTTCAAAACGTAAAATTCCTGTCGTTAATTGAATTTGGATTAATTTACCAGAAGATCTTATTTGACGGTTTTGTAAATCATCAATATCAGTTGGAATTTCAACACCTTTTAAACATTGCATTAAATAAAAACAAGAAAATAATATATCTTTAGCTGTTAATAAAGTATGGCTTTCAGATATATTTATGCCTAATTTTTTATTTATACGTAATCTACCAAGTTTTGATAAATTATATAAACGAGGATTTAGAAACTTTTCGTATAAAAATTTTTTTCCAATTTCTTTAATATTAATATTAGAGTCTTGTAATTTAGATTTTAAATAAATTTTTTTAACTAATTCATCGAAATTTTTATCTAAATTTAAATAACTATTTGAATTGATTTCATTTTTCTTATTATAATCTAATAATAATTTTTTTTTTTGTAAACTAACATTTTTATTATCTAATAATTTTAAGTTATTATATTCATTATGAATATTTAATTTATATGAGTTTAAATAATTATTAAAAATAGGTAAACTTATACCTAAACAACGTAAAAAAATATATATTGGAATTTTGGGAGTCTTTTTCATTTTTGCCCAAATATCACCATTTTTACTATCAATTTCTAACCTTAACCATGTACCTCGTTGTGCGATAAAATCTGCAGAATAAAAAATTTCTTGATCTTGCTTTATTAATTTTTGAAAATAAATACCGGGACTTCTAACAATCTGATTCATTATTATTTTAGGAGAGCCGTTTATTATAAAATGACCATTTTTTGTCATTAACGGTAAATTCATCAATAATAACCAATCAATTATAGATTCTTTAGTATTATGATTAATTATCTGTAATGGAATAAAAAGTTGACAATTATAAGTCTTCCTCTTTAAAATAGATTGTTTAATAGTCCATTTTGGTGGTACTAATTTGTATTTATCTATATAAAATAAAATTTCAATAGTTTGATCTGAGTTTGTAATTTTTTTTAATTGTTTAAATTCTTTAATTAAATCTATTTTTAAAAATCTTTGAAAACTTTCTCTTTGTAAATTAAGAAAATTAGGTATTTTAAAATTTATTAAAGGATTATAAATATTTGAATAATAAGAATTTATTTTATATTTATTATTTATTTTAATAAATATATCATTTTTATTAATATTACTTTTAAAAAATAAATTGTATTTTAACAAAATATTATTTTTATTTTTTTTTAATATCATATAATAATAATTTTTTATATATTATTTATTTTATTTTAAATCTTTCACTTTTATTTTTATATTGATTTTTTTTTTTATTTATATTATAATTTAATTATTAATATATAGGCCCATAACTCAGTTGGTAGAGTGGTTGCCTTACAAGCAATAAGTCATCGGTTCGAGTCCGATTGGGCCTAAATTTAAACTATTATATAACTAAATAAAGATTTAGTTATATAATATAATTTTAATTAATTGTTACTTTTGCACCTGCTGCTTCTAATGCTTCTTTTGCTTCATCAGCTTCTTCTTTAGAAACACCCTCTTTTAAAGCTTTTGGTAAAGATGTTGTAAATGCTTTTGCATCTGCTAAACCTAATGATGTTAGTTTACGAATAACTTTTAATACAGCAACACGTTTATCTTGAGCTACATCTTCTACAAGAACGTCAAAAGTAGTTTTTTCTTCTACAGCTTCTTCACCTGCCGTTTCAACATTAGCGACCATCATACCTCCCGCAGGTGCTGAAGCATCAACACCAAAGACTTCTTCAATTTGAGAAACTAGTTCTGTTGATTCTAATAAAGTTAATGTTTTTAATTGTTCAATAATTTGTTCTACATTTTTAGACATTTTTTTATCCTTATTTAATAAATTCGACTTACATGTTATTTTTAATTACCCATAATATTATTATAGATAATAATAAAAATTGTAAAAGATTAAGTTTATAAATTTTAAAATTTTTTCTATATTTAGCGTTTTGAAAATTGTGGTGCTTTTCTAGCTTTTTTTAATCCATATTTTTTTCTTTCTTTAATTCGTGCATCTCGAGTTAAAAAACCTTTTAATTTTAACGAAGGTCTATAATTGTTTTGAAATAAACACAAAGCTTTTGAAATACCTAATTTTATAGCATTTGCTTGACCTACTAATCCACCACCTTTAACAGTAATTTGAATATCAAATTTATTCTTTAATTCAAGAAAATCTAAAGGTGATTGCATTTGCATAATTAAATAAGCATTATCTTGCATATAATTAATACCAGATTGATTATTAATTATAAACTGGCCATTACCTGGGACTAATTCTACTGTTGCAATAGAAGATTTTCTACGTCCAGTTGCAATAATTTTATTAAAATTTTTAATCATTAATAATAACTCCTTTAAAAAATTTAGTTACGTGAATAATATTCAACAACTAATAACTCATTAATTTTTAAACCGACCCAATCTCTATTAATAATACCATTTACAACACCTATTAAATTTTCTTTATTAAAACTTAAATGATCCGGTAATTCATTATCACATTTTTGGCTTAATTGTTTAACTAATTCTTGTGAAGATGGTTTATTTTTTACTGAAATAATATCTTTAATTTTACATGAATAGCTAGCGATATCAACTTTTTTTTTGTTTACTAAAATATGCCCGTGCGAAACTAATTGTCTAGCCGCTAAAATGGACGGCGCCATACCTAAACGATAAACAATGTTATCTAACCGCATTTCTAATAAAGTTAATAAAATTTCACCCGTTGAACCGTTTGATTTTTTTGCTTGTTTTACATAACCAATTAATTGTCTTTCATTAATATTATAATTAAAACGTAATTTTTGTTTTTCTAATAAACGTAATCCATAAGGTGATAATTTTTTTAAAAATTTCATCTTTGGTTGACCGTGTTGGCCTGGTGTATTAACTTTATTTGAATCTTTAGTTGTTAATCCAGGTAAATTACCTAATTTACGAACTAATCTTAAACGAGGTCCTCGATATTTACTCATATAATCTCCTTTTTATTTATTGATTTATAAATGGTAATAAACCAGCAACACGAGCAGTTTTAATTGCGTTTGCAATTTTCCTTTGTTCTTTTGCAGTTAATCCAGTTAAATATCTTGGTAAAATTTTACCTTCAAAACTAATAAACTGTCTTAGTAATTGTAAATTTTTATAATCAATTGTTCCTTGAACGAAAGATTTATTACTATTTTTTTTATAAATTGTGATTGGAATATTTATGGTTTTTTTTATTTGTTTCTTAAAATTATATTTTTTTTTCATAAATTTTTCTATATTTTAACTTGTTTAATTAATTCATAAAATGTTTCTTGATCTCGTACAGCTAATTGAGCCAACCATTTACGATTTATATTAATATTTAATTGTTTTAATTTATAAATAAATTGATTATAGTTTAAACCATATAAACGACTTGTTATATTAATACGCGAAATCCATAAATTTCTTAAATTATTTTTTCGTTTACGTCTATCACGATATGAAAACATTAAAGCTTTCATTTTTCTTTGATTTGCAGAACGGAAAAGTATAGAACTACTTCCACGAAACCCTTTTGTTATTTTTAATACTTTTTTACGTCTTTTACGAGCAACAAATCCACGTTTTACTCGAGTCATGTTTTCTCCTTTGAAAATTTTTTTATTTATTTTTAAAAATAAATAAAAATGTAACCCCTTTATTTATTAAAATAATAAATTATAAAAAAAAAAATAATTAAAAAAATTATAAAGTTACTAAAGTTTTTTTTTATTAATTATATAAAAAAAATATAATTAATAAAAAAGAGGGAGTAAATTATTTTTAATACAATAGCTTTTTTTAATTTTTTTAATAAAATTAAATTAATATTTTATTTTATTTTATAAAACTATAACGTCTTTAGTTCAGTTGGTAGAACATTGGTTTCCAAAACCAAGGGTCGTGGGTTCGAGTCCTACAAGACGTGTAATTTTTGAGTACATTTACTATAAACAAGTTTAAAACTCTATTAAAGAAAGCCTCATTTGAGAAAACGAAAACGAAAACGAAAACGAAAACGAAAACGAAAACGAAAACGAAAACGAAAACCATAGGAATAGAATGCGACTGTAAGATAGTATTCTTTGTAAATCGAATAACAATATCGTAACATCTTTCAACAGAAGTTTCTTCAGTAGACTTCTTTGAAGGGTTAAAAGCTAAGTAGAGCCGAAGGGTGTATATTCTCTTATTATAATAGGATTGTCCTTTGTCTCAAACCAGAGAATAAAATAAATAATACCACCGATATTTGGTGACAAATGGTACAGTTCATTATGATCATTTGTGAAATTTAATCTTACTAAACCTTTACAAATTAAACCGATACCCTTCATCAATTAGCACCAGATTCGATGCATTTGCTAAAGTGAAACTCAAAAAGCTTACATTCCTTTCCAGTTAAGGGTTTGAAAAATGATCTTACACTTAAATGCCCCCCCTTTATAATGTGTCCGAAACCACACTACAAGATCTTTCCACTAAAACTTTATTTTTTAACCCAGTTTCTTTATAAAAACTTAACTATCTTTTAATAATATAATTTTTATTACGTGATTCAATTTCCATATCTACTCCTTATAATATAGTAATGTACTTGGACACCTTGGACCAAGAACTTACTAACCTTATTCTTTTTCTAATATATTAGAAAAAGAATAAGGTTAGTAATTAAAAAAAATTAAAATGAAAAAACTAAAGGATCAGGGAAAAAACGGTTAACTTCGATTAATAAACCAGCAGTAAAACTAATCCAGGCGAAAGCAATAACAGGTGCAGTTGAAAGATATGTTAAAAAATTTTTCATTAAAAATTCCCTCATAATAATAATAAAAATAGTGTTATCTTGAATTCAAAAATAATTATTAATAATTAACTAAAAGTTTTTTTAAAAATATCACGAACTTTATCACCAGAATCAATTGTTTCTAAAGGATCCTTACGTAAACGATGTCTTAAACATAGTGGTATAACTCTGAAAATATCTTGAGCAGTTACTTCATTACGACCTTCAAAAGCAGTCAATGCTTTCGCAGCTCTATTTGTTACAATATCACCTCTTAAACCATCAACGTTTAATTCAGAACATATTTGTGAAATTTTTATACGAAATTCATAATTTAAATCTACTTCTTTTAATAATGCGCGAGCTTTAACAATTTTTTCACTTAATGTTTTTTGTGATTCATTATAACTATTTCTAAATTCAATAGGATCTGAATCAAAAGCTGAACGTTGTTCAACAATTTGTACACGTAAATCAGGTTCTTTAACAGTTCGAATTTCAGCATGCATACCAAATCGATCTAATAACTGCGGTCTTAGTTCACCTTCTTCAGGATTACCTGAACCAACAAGAATAAAACGAGCTGGATGACTAATAGATATACCTTCACGTTCAACTGTATTCCATCCTGATGCTGCTGAATCTAATAGAACATCAACTAAATGATCATCTAATAAATTAACTTCATCAACATATAAAATACCTCTATTTGCTGATGCTAATAATCCGGGTTCAAAAGCTTTTATTCCTTCTGTTAAAGCTTTTTCCATATCAATTGTACCACAAACTCTATCTTCTGTAGCCCCTAGTGGTAAATCAATCATTGGAATTTTTTTAGTTTCTATTTCTAATTTTTTATTATTCTTTATTTTATTAGCAATTTCTTCACTCATTAATTCAGGATCACTTGGATCTGAATTAAATGGATCATTTGCAACAACCTTCATATCTGGTAATAAATCGCTTAAAGCACGTACAGTTGTTGATTTACCTGTACCCCTATCTCCCATTACCATAACACCTCCAATTTTTGGATCAATTACATTTAATATTAATGATAATTTCATTTCTTCTTGTCCAACTATAGATGTAAAAGGAAAAACAGGACGACTTTCTAATTCAATTTTTTCAGACATATTGATTTTAATTAATAATAATTAAATACTATTTAATAGGTTATTATTTTTAATATTTAATTTAATTTTATATAAAATAATTATTAGAATATAAAATAATTTGTAATATAATAATTATTTATATAAATATATTTTGATTTTATTCTTCTTTAATATAAATTACTAAATATAAAAACATTATTTATTAAACATATAAATATTATCTATTCTAGTTTTACAAATAAGAATTTATAGATAATAAATTATCTATAATAATATTTTTTATTCATTTTTAGATTTCCAAAAAAAACAATAAAAAAAAGTATACTACTAATATAGCCTTATAAAAAAGTCTTGTCAAACTAGGTATACCTATGTATTAAATATTCCGATATAGTAATACTAGTGGGGTTTAATAACAATAACATAATTTAATATCCTGATATTTATAAAAGTTTAAGACATAGTATCACAGACCCTTATCGCGACGTGTAGCCAAGGATCTGTGACGTGTAGAGCCTCCCGCGTGACGTGTAAGTATTATTTCGTGACGCTAAACCACTAAGTATTATTTTTTTAGTTAGATGGCCAGTCTTTTCGAATGATAGTAGTCCGCCAAAGAAACGTCTATTTGTATAAATTCAAATTTCTCTTTTACACTTTTATAAGATGGTAAAACTTCTATAACCCAAGGTTCTTCTCACGTTTTTTCCTAACCATTTCCCATAAAAAGGAGGATACTTTCTTAAAAGGTAAGACTCCCTTAAAGGTACCCATGAATCTTTGTCTCTCCATTCTAATCCTCTAAAAGAAGCTCCTTTTCTGGTTTTTATCATAGATTAGAAAGGATATTTAAGTAAGCCTTTAAGGTTAATAAAAACCTCATTTTCTGTGTATGTCCCCCCTTGTGGAGGTGTCGACTCATTTAAACTATTCATCCTTACAGGTAGCCATTTTATATACCTTTCTAATATTTCCTTGGCTGTTAAGAATGGCATCTCCTTTTTTCTCGTCAAATAATCATTTTTCCTTGCTATATCCGCGTACATATTGGGTCCTTTTCTTTTAGGCGGTTTTCAAAAAAAAGGAAGATTAGGATTTATGAACGCTATGGCGTTATCTGGAAAAGGGGCTAAATTGTTTCCTCTAAAGTAATTCTTGATGGAAAAGAGAGTTTCTCTTTTTAGAGACTGGTATATTGATTGGTATGCATTCAATTCCAATCCCAGAGTTCCTGTTTCATCAGGTGCACTCATAAATTCATTCGCATACATAAAACACAAAAGACTTAGCCTTAGGGGCACAGGCACAGTTGTTGAATCTCTAAAACTACTCCTTGGCATTGACGAGTTAAATAAATTAATACTAATATTTGACATAGTCTCGAAAAATTTGTAGCCAAATATCAGTGCTTTTTGATAAGGTTTAACGTTGGGTGACAATTATATATTTCAATAAATTGTCTTATAGGTCCTAATCTATTTATTTTTATAGGAAGAGCAGTTGTATATGCCCTTAGGTTCTCTTTTAAAGAACCCTAGCAAGAACAAGAATTGCTACCGGAATACTTTAATAGATCTGCCCTAGGTTCATCCCTAATTTCTCCGGGGACCGTCACTGCCCAATAAATTATATCTTCTTTGTACTCCTCCAGAAACTCTGAAAAATTAAAAGGGTTTTTTAACATAGAGTTTTCTTGGACTAACACAAATTCTAGGAGGATCGCCAATAATCTATAATACAAGGCTTCGTCATTTATTAGTCCCAGAGATATTTATATTTATATTTATATTCCTTCTCAGGTGGGTAATTACTTGTAATAAAAATAGTCCCTGAAAAGCTATTTGAAATGTTATTGTGCTCAAATGTTCTCTCGGTCTGAATAAAGTTCCTACCTTGCCGTATAAACCTTTTTATCTACGTTTTTTAAATAAGTTACGTCACCAATATAAATAACTTTTAGGTGTATCAGGTTAGATGCCTCAAACTCAAAAGGAGTTAAATTTGCTTAGTGCCTCAAAATTAGCTGCTTTCATATCTTCCTTGTGCAAACCTTTTATAAACTCCGCGATTGAGCTCTTTCCGGTCTTTGGGCCTCCGTAAACGTATACAATCTGTTGGGATTGTTTATCAGGAAATATCAGCTTATTCAAACCTAGTCTAAGTAAATTTATACGTTCAGTACTATAACCACAGATTGCCGATATGATCCCTATAAAGGTACCGCTTAACGCGTGCTTCCCATTCCCATGTTTAAAATAAAATTTTATAAATTAACAGCGTTAACTTTAGGAATAACCTCACCAGCTCTTTATAAGTAAATCGTATCTACTATTCTAATATCTAATGTGTAGGCTTTTATTTTTACGCCGCCTATTATAATGGTTTCAATATATGCAACTGTAATTTAATTAAGGACAGTTTCACCTATTATCGCGGTAAATTTGTATATTGTTGCATAGTTTGGAGTACGGCTGCTTTTGCTGATAAGGTTTTTTAATGCAACTTTATAATATAATATTTTAAATTGACATATATATATTATTAATATATATTAAAATTATTAGTTAATAAATTAATTTATTAACTAATAATTTTAATATATATTAATAATAAGAGATTAAAATGGCAGTACCAAAAAAAAGAACTTCAAAATCAAAAAAAAATAAACGTAAAACAAATTGGAAAAATAAAGCAGTAAAGCAAGTTGTAAAAGCTATTAATTTAGCAAATATTAAATAAATTTATTTAATATTTGCTAAATTAATAATTAACTATATAATTATGTTTATATATTTAATTATAAAACATTTGGGCAGATCGAATGGTCAATTTATTAAATTTTAATTATTAAAAATGGCTCCACAAACTGAAACAAAAGCAGGTACTGGCTTTAAAGCTGGTGTAAAAGATTACCGTTTAACTTATTACACGCCTGATTATCAAGTAAAAGATACTGATATTTTAGCAGCGTTTCGTATGACTCCTCAACCAGGAGTACCAGCAGAAGAAGCAGGTGCAGCTGTTGCTGCTGAATCATCAACAGGTACTTGGACAACTGTATGGACTGATGGTTTAACATCGTTAGATCGTTATAAAGGTCGTTGTTACGATATTGAACCATTAGGAGAAGACGATCAATATATCGCTTATATTGCTTATCCTTTAGACTTATTTGAAGAAGGATCAGTTACAAACTTATTTACTTCAATTGTAGGTAACGTTTTTGGTTTTAAAGCTTTACGTGCTTTACGTTTAGAAGATTTACGTATTCCACCAGCTTATGTTAAAACATTCCAAGGTCCACCTCATGGTATCCAAGTTGAACGTGATAAATTAAACAAATACGGTCGTGGTTTATTAGGTTGTACAATTAAACCAAAATTAGGTCTTTCAGCTAAAAACTATGGACGTGCTGTTTATGAATGTTTACGAGGCGGTCTTGATTTTACAAAAGATGATGAAAACGTAAACTCACAACCTTTCATGCGTTGGCGTGATCGTTTCTTATTTGTTGCTGAAGCAATTTATAAATCTCAATCTGAAACTGGTGAGGTGAAAGGACATTACTTAAATGCAACAGCAGGTACATGTGAAGAAATGATGGAACGTGGTCAATTTGCTAAAGATTTAGGTGTTCCAATTGTTATGCATGACTATATTACTGGTGGTTTTACAGCTAACACTTCATTATCTCGTTTCTGTCGTGCTAGTGGATTATTATTACATATTCACCGTGCTATGCACGCTGTTATTGATCGTCAACGTAATCACGGTATTCACTTCCGAGTATTAGCGAAAATTTTACGTATGTCAGGTGGTGACCACTTACACTCAGGAACAGTAGTAGGTAAATTAGAAGGTGAACGTGAAATTACTTTAGGTTTCGTTGACTTAATGCGTGATGACTACATTGAAAAAGATCGTAGTCGTGGTATTTACTTTACTCAAGATTGGGTTAGTTTACCTGGTACAATGCCTGTAGCGTCAGGTGGTATTCACGTGTGGCACATGCCTGCATTAGTTGAAATCTTTGGTGATGATGCATGTTTACAATTCGGTGGTGGTACATTAGGACACCCTTGGGGTAACGCTCCAGGAGCCGCTGCAAACCGTGTAGCTTTAGAAGCTTGTACACAAGCCCGAAACGAAGGGCGTGATTTAGCGTCTGAAGGCGGTGATGTAATTCGTGCTGCTTGTAAATGGAGTCCTGAATTAGCTGCAGCTTGTGAAGTATGGAAAGAAATTAAATTTGAATTTGATGCTATTGATACATTATAATATTCATTCATTTATTTATTCCTAAAATGATTATTAAATAATAAATTATTTAATAATCATTTGTTTTTCTTTATAATATTATTATATTATATAATATTATAAAGAAAAATAATGGGGTATCGTCAAGTGGTAAGACATCGGGTTTTGGTCCCGACATTCGTAGGTTCGAATCCTTCTACCCCAGATATTGACAACGAATTTATTAATGAATAATATAATTATAATATTACATTATAAAAATTTATATTCGCGGGATAGAGTAGTCTGGTAGCTCGCAAGGCTCATAACCTTGAGGTCGTAGGTTCGAATCCTACTCCCGCTAAAATCATAATTTATATGTATGTATATATGTATTTATTTATAATAAATATAGAATAATTATATATGTGTATTATAGTATTATCCTATATGTTTATTATAGTATTATCCTATATGTTTATTATAGTATTCTTTATTTAACTACCCCCAGGGGAATTCGAATCCCCGTTTCCTCCGTGAAAGGGAGATGTCCTGGGCCTCTAGACGATGGGGGCCAATATTTATTATATTTAGTATATTCTATAATATATTATATATAATATCTTTTGTCAATAACTTATTCTTTTTTAGTAGTTTTTGACAATTTTAGTAATATAATTTTATTAATATACGATATATTTGATTTCTATTAAGATATTTATTTTATTCTTAATACGTCAAAAAATAACTAATCGTATTTAAATATTACTTTTAATTAGATTAGTTATTTTTTGCTAAACTTATTATAAAAAAATATGAATTATTTGTCAAGTCTTTTTAATATTAAATAAAAAAATATTATAATTAAGATCTAATAAGTATTATCTACATTAATTTTTATGAATTCTGCAAGTTATTATTAAAACAATTTAATATATTGAAAAGACTTTTAATATTATAAAAAAAGGTAGGGAAAGTAAAACATATATAAAATTATAACTACTAAGTAAACAACCCTCTTTATAAAAGATATAAATTTTTATTATTAATAGGTGGTACCCAGATTCGAACTGGGGAATAAAGGATTTGCAATCCATTGCCTTACCACTTGGCTATACCACCAAAATGAAATTTATACATATATATGTATAAATATATATATATAATATATATTTCATTTATATAAGTAAAGTTAAAAAATAGTTTTTAATAATTACTAATAAAATAATGAGCCGAGCTGGATTCGAACCAGCGTAGGTATAACCAGCGGAGTTACAATCCGCCCCCATTAACCACTCGGGCATCGACCCTTTATGTATATATAATAATAGATAGAATAACATTTTGTCAATATAATTTGAATTTTAATTAAAAATATAATATAATAATAAATAAGTAAATATTATTTTAAAAGGGTTGCTAGCTCAATGGTAGAGTGTTCGGCTTTTAACCGATTTGTTCTGGGTTCAAATCCCAGGTAACCCAATTTATATAATTAATATAATTCTATAGATAATTATATTACTTATATATTAATATTTGAAATAGTAATATATAAGTAATATAATTATCTATAAAAAAATTTGAATTCAAAAATTAAAATATTTTACTAACTTTTTTTTTAATAAAAAAAAGTTATTAATAAAAAAAATCTATTTCTTTTATGACTTTTATTTTCCAATTAACACTTTTTGCTTTTGTTGCATTATCTTTTATTCTTGTAGTTGGTGTACCTGTTATTTTTGCATCACCAAACGGTTGGACTGAAAATAAACGTGTTGTCTTTTCTGGTGTTGGAATTTGGGTTTTATTAGTTTTTGCTTTAGGAGTTTTAAATTCTTTCGTTATTTAACTTTAATAATATTAATAACATTATTAAAGTTAAATATAAAACGAAACTTTATTATATTAAATAATTATTATTTAATATAATAAAGTTTCGTTTTATATTACTTTATTTAATTTATAATTAACAATGAAACAAAAAAACAAAAAAAATTTAGTAAGTTATAATAAAAATAAAAAAATTTACAAAGATAAAAAATTTAAAGTATTACAGTTATTGAAACAATTATCAATTATTTATAATTTATTAATTTTTTCAAAAAAACGTTTTAAAAACGATTTTACTAATTTCCCTTCAAATTTATTTTTTATTATATTATTACCTTTATTAGGTTATACATTAGATAAACAAAAGTTTTTATCTACTAATATTAATAATTTTGAATCTTTTTTTTATAAAACATTACCAGGTTTAAATACTTTTAATAAAACAAATTTATCACATTTAACTTGGGAAACATTCAATTATACAGAGTATTTTAAAAAAATTAATTGGAATAATTTAAAACAATTAAGTTATTTCGATAGTTCAGTTTTTATTTCTTTTAATTCAAACTTATATAATAATAAATTTTATATTAGTACATATAATAATCTCCCAAATAAAATAGAATTAAATATTAGTAATAGTGATATAGAAAAAAATAAAAACTTAAATAAATATTTTATTAGTGGTCGTAAGTTTAACGTATTTTTTAAACCCGACCTTTTTAATGAAAATAATTTTTTATCATTAGATAATAAAAATAATAACAATAATGTTATTGTTAAAAACAATTATTTTAAAACTAATGATTTTTTAAATTTAAAATATTGGCAGCATTCATTGTATGAGTTAGATAATATTCCATTAAAATTGAATAGTATATTTTATCCTTATACTAATTATGATAATAATATTAATCTAAAAAAAAATAATTTTTACGCCACTGATTTTTCGAAGCGTAAAAATAAAAATTTATATTTAACACAACCTTTATTTAATAATTTATTTTATTATAAAAAATTAACTTTACTAAAAAAAAATAATTTACTAAAAAAAAATAATTTTAAAACTATAATTGAAAAAAAAAATAATGTACTAGATTTTGAAATAGGCAATAAAAAAGTAACTTATAATATTCATAATTTTAGATTTTTTCATTATAAAATTTATAATAAACTTTTCTTATTTAAAAATTTTTTAAAATATCAAATAAATGATTTTGATAATAATAAGTCGTCAACTAGTTTTTATGATTTTATAATAACTAAAACTAGTTTATTTAATAAACAAACAAAAACTATTATTTTAAATAATAATAAATTTATTAATATATTAAAAAATAAAAAAGAACCTAATTGGAAAAATTTAATTCGTAAAGATTTAAAAAATTTAGGTAGTACTAAAAATGACAATTTTATTTATTATAATAAATTTATAAAACATAATAGAAATTTAAATAGTAATAATTTAAATAATTTAGAAGAAACGTTACCTTTATTTTTAAAGTATAAACCAACATTTTTTTTTAAAAAATATATAGTAGAAAATAATAAAATACTAAAAAATAAAGTTAAAATTCCTATTTCTATTCAATCTAGAGAAAATAAAAATACAATAATAAAAAAAAAAAATTATTTTATTAATAAAATAAATGATAAAAATATCAAATATTCAAGTTTAAAAATAAAAAACCAGCAGTCAAATTTTTCATATTTTGGGTCTTATTTAACAAAAATACCTAGAAATAAAAAATATTCATTTTTATATTATTTTGAAAGAGAATTTTATTATTATTTAGAATTATTAATGCAAAACAATAAATCAAAAATAAATACACCTTTTTATAGCTATAATATAATGTCCTTTATTTTTAACAATAAAAATGATTATTTATTAAAAAATTTAAATGAAGAAAAATTAATTAGAGGTAATTTTAAGAATACTGATTCTAAAAATATAATTTTATTAAAAAATAAAATTTCTGAATCAGAGTCTAGTTTATTAAAAAGAAAAGTTTCCGGTTATTTATATCCAGATATTCAAAAAAAAAATATAATTTTTATTAATCAATTAGATTTATTATTTAATAATTCATTTATACAAATAAAAGGACCAAAAAATTTAATTTATAATAAATTTAAAAAATTTTCTAATAATTTATTTTTTTTATATAGTAAAAAAAGTTCAATAAGCTTTAATATAGAAGAATTAAATTTAAATAAAAAAAATAATATATATTTAAAAAATAAAAAAAATTTAACAAAAAATTTAAATTTTTTTGGTAATAAAAAAATGGATTTTGGATTAGGTTTTAGTCATAATAAAACTAAACAGTTAGAAACTATGGAAATTGATAAATCTAATTATCAACCTAATCTTTCTTTAATTTATAGTAAACAGAGACTCGATTCACAATCCCCATTTTCCTGGCAATATCCTATAAAAGAAGATTTATTATTAAATAATAATAATTATTTTCATTCATTATTAGTTAATAAAAAACATAATTATAATTTGAAAAAAAATTTACAAATAAAAATAGATTATTATGATAATAATAATAATAATTATTTATTAGAAGTTTGTGATTTTAATGAAATTCCTTTAGTTCCAATAAGTTATAAAAGTTATTTTAAATATAATAAAAATTATAATAATTTTAATAGTTATTATTCTAATTTTATTAAAAATTTTAATAATTTATTTAATACTGATTTATATGAACTTGTAAGTTTTAAACAATGGTCTCTTTTAACACAAATAAGTTTTTTAGTAATATTTTTAAATTTGATTAATAATTTAAAAGAAAATTATGGTGAATCTTTTTTAACTGCTTTTAAAACATTTTTTAATAATTTTGAATTTGACGCATTAATTAATTTAAAAATAGAGGTAGGGAAAACTATTAAATCAAAAAAAATAAAATTTAATAATTTAGTTGGCGGTAAATTTTTTTTACAAGAATTTAATCAAACAATTTTATTATTAAGAAATTCAAAATTTGGTATGCAGTCGAATTTTAATATAAAAAAACCTGATTTTAATTTTAATCAGAGTTTATTTAATCAAAACAGTTTTTTTTTATCTAGTAAGAATAAAAAATATAAAAATTCATTTATTATATTTAACAGTAAACAAAAAAACTCACTTTTAAATTTTATTAATAACCCATTTTATTTGTTATACCCAAACTATAAAAAAATAAATTCAAAAAATAATTTTTCAATTAAAAATTTACAAAATAAAATTTATATTAAAGGATTTTTATTAGTAGGTCCTCCTGGAACTGGAAAAACAGTTTTAGTTAAAGCATTATCGGGTGAAGCTGAAGTACCTATTGTTTTAGAATCTGGTGAAAAATTATCAAAGTTTAGTTCATCAAATGATACCATATCAGAAAATGCAAAAGGTGCTTTAGAATTAAAAAATTTATTTAAAAGAGCAAAAAAAATATCACCTTGTATTTTATTTTTAGACGAAATAGATAGTGTTGGTCAAAATAGAAAAGATGTTTTGGTTGATTACCGTAAAAAAATATTAATAAATTCTTCTACAACAAATTCCTATTATTTTTTATCCAATAATAAAATTAATATAAATTCAATAAATTTTAATAAATCAGATTATATAATTAATAATAATTTAAGTTTTAATAAATTTAATTATATTAAAAATAATGATTCTTTAGATTTAAAAACAAACTCTAATAGTAGCCAATTAAATAGTAAATCATTATCAATGCTTACACAGCTTCTATGCGAATTAGATGGTTTAAAAGATCGTTGTGATCTTGTTATTATAGGGGCTACTAATCGACCAAAAACGCTAGATCCGGCATTAACTAGACCTGGTAGATTAAGTAAAATTGTTTATATAGATCTTCCAGGAAAACAAAAACGTTTTGAATTATTAAAGTTTTATTCAAAAAATAAAAATAATAATATTAATTGGGAGTTTTTTGCAAATCAAACAACAGGTTTAAGTGCAGCTGATTTATCTTCTTCATTAAATATATCATTATTGAAAACAATTTATAACTATATTAATTTAAAAAAAGAAAAAAATTCAAAATTAGTTCCTAGTTTTAATATTACAAAAAAATTAATACCTGAGTTTGAAGAAATTGAATATGGAATTCAAATTATTAAATTTAGAAATAATTCGTTTAAATATAAATCTTATGAATTAGGAATTTTAATAAATTCGTTAATGATAAATTATAATTATTTTAATCAAATAAAATTGATAAGTTTGTTTGATTTTTCAAAATTTATTTTAAATTATAAAAAATTTAATTTTATAAAAACGACTAATATACAAAAAAAATGGCTGGGTTTAAAAATACAAGAAAATAAAATAAGTCCATTAAAGCAAATATCAAGAACTATTTTTTATAAAAAAAATAGAAAATTTATTAGATCTTTATATTTACTAAATAAAAAAAGTAATATTAATAAATTAATAATTAATAAAAAACAAAAGGACTATTTTATAAATAAATTTAATAAATATATTAATCGATTATTTAAAGTCAATATATTTAGTTCTCGAATATTATTATTTTCAACATATATTATTAATAATCCTTTAACTTTATCAGTTAATTTATTTTATAATTATTCCAAAAATATCTTATATTATAAATTATATTATTTTAATAAAAAAATTAATACATTAAATCTCACTAATAATTTAGTACTTGATAAAAAATTTATAAGTTTTAAATATAATAATTTATTAAAATATAAAATAATTAATTATAATTTTAAATTAACAAATAATATAGTTTTAATAAGTAATAAAAAATTTTATTACGAAAATAATAAAATTTTTTCATTAAATAAAACTTTAACTAACGAATTTATTGAAAAAAATTTTAATAATCTAAAAAAATATTTAAATACAGAAAATTATTTTGCTTTATATAATAAAGTAAGTTTAAAAAAACAAACTAGAATTCAACGACTTATATTTAGTGATTCATCTTTTATAAATAGAGTATCTTATTATATTGGAGGAAAAGCTTTAATTTTAGCTACATTAAAAAAACCGATTTCCAATTTTAATACTCTAAACTTATGGTCAGTTAAAAATAAGTTAAGTTCTAAAACAAAAAAAAAATTATTTATAGAAAATTCTATAAAAAAATTAATTAATAAAGAAGATTTTGAAAATTATTTATTTTTTATTATTAATGGAAAAATATCTGAAATTAAAATGTTACTAGATACTAACTCAAAAAATTCTTCAAATTTTGCTATTGATGATTTAAAAGAACTTAGTTGGTTATTAAATATTATGATTAATAAAAATGATTTTTATAAAACATTAAAATCAAATTTATTAAAAAAAGTCTTTATTCAAAATTCAAAAAGTTCTTTTAAACAAAATAATAAACAAATAATTACAAACCATTATGATACAAAACAATTATATTTATTAATTAATAAATTTGATAAATCTTTTTTATTAAATAAAAAAGTATCGTTAAATTTTAATTCACAAAATTTTAATTTTTGGTCTGTAATACCTTATTGGTGGGAACCCAATTTAAAATTAAAAAATACTAATATTATGCATTGGTCATTTAAAAAATCTAAAAAAGTAAACTGTTTAAATTTATTACTTAAACAATCTTCAAAATATTATTATTTTTCTAATAATTATAATAATAATTCAAATAATTTTTTAATTAATAATAATTATATTATTGATGATAATAATAAATTTGTAAATTCAAATAAAGTTAATAATTATAATTTTATAAACAAAGTTTTTGAATCTGAAATAAATTGGAATAATATTTTAATAATTGAATATTATATTTTAATTTCAAATTTAATTTTTAATTTAACTTTTAATTGTTTTAATTTATTAGAATCAAATAGTGAATTTGTGGATTATTTAATTTATTATATATTATGTAATGAGCGTTTTTATGATTTTGAATTAAATAAATTATCATTAAAATATTATTGTTTTAGAAATAACTAAATATAAGTTTTGTTTTTTATCAACTAATTAATTATAATAATTAATGAGAAGAAATTTTTAAAATAAAAACTTTTTTATATAAAGGCCTTTACTTATTTTTTATTTTTATATAAAAATAAAATGTAATTTTAAATTATTTTTAATTAAATAATTTAAAATAAAAGGAAATAAATAGTAGTTTAAAAGATATTTTATAACTACTAATTAATTTTTATTTTATTATTTTTATGATAAAAACAAAAAATTTAGTTTTTTTATTTTTATTTACATTAAATTTTTTTACGTATGACCAAATAGCAAAAGCTTATCCTATATTTGCTCAACAAAATTACCAAAATCCGCGTGAACCAAATGGACGTATTGTATGTGCGAATTGTCATTTAGCTCAAAAACCAGTAGAAATTGAAGTACCTCAAGCAGTATTACCTGATAGTATTTTTGAAGCTTCTATTAAAATCCCATATGATAAATCAATGCAACAAGTTCAATCAAATGGTAAAAAAGGTGATTTGAATGTAGGTATGGTTTTAATATTACCAGACGGTTTTTCTTTAGCACCAACTGATAGAATTCCAGAGGAAATGAAAACAAAAGTTGGTCAATTATATTATCAACCTTATAGTGATAATCAATCAAATATTTTAGTTGCTGGTCCTGTACCGGGTAAAGATTATAGTCAAATGGTTGTTCCTATTCTTTCTCCGGATCCAGCTAAAGATAAAGATGTTAATTATTTAAAATATCCTATTTATTTAGGTGGTAATAGAGGTCGTGGACAATTATATCCTGATGGATCAAAAAGTAATAATAATATTTTTAATTCTTCAGTTTCTGGAAAAATTACTGAAATTAATGCAAGTAAAAAATCTACAAGTATTATAATTGAAACTTCAAATGGTGATAAAATAACAGAAAAAATTCCAACTGGACCAACAATTATTGTTAGTCAAGGACAAAATATTAAGGTTGATGAACCTTTAACAAATAATCCTAATGTTGGTGGTTTTGGACAATCTGAAACAGAAATTGTTTTACAAAACCCAGCTCGTGTTCAAGGTCTAATAGTTTTTTTAATTACTATTTTTATTACTCAAATTTTCTTAGTACTTAAGAAAAAACAAGTTGAAAAAGTTCAATTAGCTGAAATGAATTTTTAATATTTTTATATTTTAATAATTATTAAAATATAAAAATATAATATTATTAAATTGAAATATTTTTATGTTAACATTAATTAGTTATATTGGTTTATTAATCGGTGGTCTTATTATGGCATCTGTTTTTTACTTAGCGGTTGTAAAAATTCAATTAATATAAACATAATTTAGATTTATTATGTTTATATTAAGACAATTAGTTTAGTTAAATTAGTGAAAATTAAATTTTTTATTTTTATTTTTTTTTATTATGGTAGAACCTTTATTATCAGGAATTGTTTTAGGATTAGTACCTGTAACAATTAGTGGTCTTTTAGTAGCAGCTTATCTTCAATATCGTCGTGGCGATAGTTTAAATTTTTAAATAAAAAAGTATTCTTATTCTTATTCTTATTCTCCCCAGATAGGACTTGAACCTATGACCAATCGGTTAACAGCCGATTGCTCTACCACTGAGCTACTGAGGAATAAATAAATTAATTATTTTTTATTATTATAATAAAAAATAATTAATTTTTCAATTTTAATATACTTTAAACTTAAATACATAATATAAATAATTTCGGAGAGAGAGGGATTCGAACCCTCGGTATAAAATAGTATTATACAACGGATTAGCAATCAGTCGCTTTAAACCACTCAGCCATCTCTCCTTTTTATTATTTAATAAATAAAATTCTATTGTATATATAATATACTATATATTAATTTTATTATATAGGCTTAACAGGATTCGAACCTGTATTCAATACTTAGAAGGTACTTGTCTTATCCATTAGACTATAAGCCCTAAATTTAGACTTATTATTACAAATTAACTTAGTAAAAAAGTTTATATTGAATTAATGATACGTTTTATGTTATAATAAAATTGACTATAACAATTAATTAAAATAAAAAATTTTATTTGCTATTAGATTTTAATAAAAAATTAAAACAATTGTCAAATTAAAATTAAAAAATATAAATAGTCAACTGAATGATAAAATAATAAACTGTTTTTTAAAAACAATATATATAATTAATTATTAATCATGGCAATTACATTAGAACAAATGGTTCAAGCTGGAATGCATTTAGGGCATCCTGCAAGAAAGTGGAACCCTAAAATGGAACCTTTTATTTATACTGAAAAAGACAGTATTCATTTAATTGATTTAATTAAAACTTACGTTCATTTAAATTATGTTTGTAAATTTTTAACGAAATCAACATCGAATGGTAAAAAAATCTTATTTGTCGGAACAAAAAAACAAGCATCAACTTTAATTGAAGAAACAGCTTTAAATTGTAATTCATTTTATGTTAATGAAAAATGGTTAGGCGGTATGTTAACAAATTGGAAAACCGTTTATTTATCAACTAAAAAATTAAAAAATCTAGAAATACAAGAAAAAAAAGGTTTATTTAATAAATTACCAAAAAAAGAAGCTGCTAATTTAATAAAAAGAAAAGAAAAATTAAATAAATATTTAGGTGGAATGAAACATATGGAAGTTTTACCTGATATTGTTGTAATAATTGGACAACATGAAGAAATTAATGCATTAAAAGAATGTAATAAATTAGGAATACGTAGTATAAGTATATTAGATACTGATTGTGATCCTTCAATTTCAGATTTAATAGTTCCTGCAAATGATGATTCTATGCCTTCAATAAAATTATTATTACAGGAATTCGAATTTGCTATTAAACAAGGGCAAGAAATTTTCAATACAAAGAAAAATATGAAATAAGGATTTCAAATAAATGGTTGTTAAAAAGGTAATTTTTATAAAAGCCAAATTAATATGTTAAGTGAAGTAAATCTTTTATTTGATTCTGCAGAAGTATCTTTAGGTCAACATTATTATTGGGAAATTGGTGGTTATTCTATGCATGGACAAGTTCTAATGATTTCTTGGTTTGTTTTTGCAATAATTGCTACTGTTTCTTTTTTAGGAAATAATCAATTAAAACCAATACCGGAAGAAGGTTTACAAAATTTAACAGAATTCTTTACTGAATTTATTCGTGATTTAGCTAAATCACAAATTGGAGAAGAAGAATATGAAAAATGGGTTCCATTTTTAGGAACAATTTTCTTATTTATTTTTGTATCAAACTGGTCTGGTGCTTTACTGCCGTGGCACGTTATTGAAATACCAAACGGAGAATTAGCTGCTCCAACTAATGATATTAATACAACTGTTGCTTTAGCATTATTAACATCAATTGCTTATTTTTATGCTGGTTTAAGTAAAAAAGGTTTAGGCTATTTTAAACGTTATGTTTCACCAGCAGTTTTTCTATTACCCATTAACGTATTAGAAGATTTTACAAAACCTTTATCATTAAGTTTTCGACTTTTTGGAAACATCCTTGCTGATGAGTTGGTTGTCGCTGTATTAGTTTCTTTAGTTCCATTAATTGTTCCTATTCCTATTATGATTTTAGGTTTATTTACTAGTGGAATTCAAGCGTTAGTATTTGCAACACTTGCTGGCGCGTATATTGGTGAAGCTTTAGAAGATCATTAAACATTAAAAAAAATTTAAATTAAATAAAATAATTTAGAAATAATGGTTGTTATTATTATTATACACTATATAACTTTTAGGAGATTATTAATTATGAATCAACTTATCGCTGCTGCTTCTGTTATTGCTGCTGGTTTATCTATTGGTTTAGCTGCTGTTGGTCCTGGAATTGGACAAGGAACAGTTGCAGGTTATGCTGTTGAAGGTATTGCACGTCAACCTGAAGCAGAAGGAAAAATTCGCGGTACATTATTATTATCGTTTGCATTTATGGAATCTTTAACAATTTATGGTCTTGTTGTTGCATTAGTATTATTATTTGCTAACCCATTTGCTTCATAATTAAATTAATCTAAAAAAAATTAATAGTTTTAAAAAATATTAAAAACTAATTATATAAATATTTAATGAAATATTTATATAATTAGTTAATATAATAATTTGGAGATTTTTTTT